TGGGAGCTAACGGGCTCGAACCGCTGACAGCCTCGGTGTAAACGAGGTACTCTACCAACTGAGTTAAGCACCCATAGTGGAGATTGTATACAAGGGGGAACAGTGTTCCCCCTCGTTGTGTCTACACAGATTACTGACGAGTTGCTATAAAGTTCGCTGTAAATTTATCTAAAAATTGGCTTAATTTAGTACTTGTCGCTGGAGATAATACTTTTTCGTCGCGAATTGTAGTAAAAATTGACGGATCAATTTCTTTTAAAAGTGCGGTTTCAAAAGGTAAAATTTCAGCAATGTTGAGTTTGTCTAAGTATCCTTTTGTCGCTGCAAAAATCACAACAACTTGTTTTTCAATTGGAACTGGAGCATATTGCCCTTGTTTCAGAACCTCTGTTAAACGAGCTCCTCTATTTAAAAGGTATTGTGTTGAAGCATCTAAATCAGATCCAAATTGAGCAAAAGCAGCAACTTCTCGATACTGAGCTAATTCAAGTTTTAAAGATCCGCACACTTGTTTCATAGCTTTCATTTGAGCAGCTGATCCTACTCGACTCACAGAGAGTCCTACGTTGATCGCAGGTCGAATTCCTTTGTAAAATAATTCTGTTTCTAAGAAAATCTGTCCGTCTGTAATTGAAATTACATTGGTAGGAATATAGGCTGACACGTCTCCAGCTTGTGTTTCAATCACAGGAAGTGCAGTCATTGATCCTGCTTTCGCTTTATCAGACATTTTCGCTGCACGTTCGAGTAAACGAGAGTGAAGATAGAAAACGTCTCCAGGGAAAGCTTCACGTCCAGGAGGTCTTCTTAAAAGTAAAGACATTTGACGATATGCCACAGATTGTTTACTTAAGTCATCATAAATAATTAAAGCATGCATTCCATTATCACGGAAGAATTCAGCCATTGCACATCCAGAATATGGTGCTAAGAATTGTAAAGGCGCTGGGTCAGACGCAGTCGCGGCTACAATAATGGTATAATTTAAAGCGTCAGCATTCATTAAAGTTTTTACAAGCTGAGCCACTGTTGAACGTTTTTGTCCAATAGCAACATACACACAGTATAACTTTTTGCTTTCATCACTTCCGCTATTAATTCCTTTTTGGTTTAAAATAGCATCGATTGCAATCGCGGTTTTTCCTGTTTGACGGTCTCCAATAATAAGTTCACGTTGTCCGCGCCCAATTGGTACTAAACTGTCCACAGCTTTGATCCCTGTTTGCATCGGTTCGTGTACGGATTTACGAGCAATAATTCCGGGAGCTTTCACTTCAACACGGCGTCGTGTCACATCTTTTAAAGCACCTTTTCCATCGATTGGCGCTCCTAAAGCATCAACAACGCGACCAAGCATTCCTCTTCCAACTGGAACGTCAACAATAGCTCTGGTACGTTTTACAATGTCACCTTCTTTGATTCCACTGTCGTTCCCAAAACACACTACCCCAACGTTATCGTTTTCTAAGTTTAAAGCCATTCCTTTTAAACCATTTGCAAATTCCACCATTTCTCCTGATTGAATTTTTTTTAAACCGTATACACGAGCAATTCCGTCACCTACAGATAAAACACGTCCGATTTCATCCATGTTGAGTTGAGTATAATAATTTGATATTCTTTTTTCTAGTAATTTCGATAATTCTCCTGCTGCTACAGCCATAGTTTCATTCTTTTTAGTTTTATCGTACACTCGCAAGGTCAATTCCAGAACTCTGGTTTTCTGACCTTTTGATTTCCGTGTGTCGTACTCCCGTCAGTCTGCGGGAGCAGTTTGTCTCTTGTATAGAATAAACTTCAATTCTCTTATTAATGACAAAAGTTTTTGTTGGATTGACAACAGAGACACAAAGTCTTTTTTTTTCACACGCACAGCATGTGAAAAGCAGGCCAACCTCCGCAAGCACAAGCTCTTGGAAAGCAGATCTTTGATCAAAGGTCCAACAGCCCGATCAGGTTGAGAGTCTCATGGTCATGAGACTCTCTCTACAGACAGAGTATTATATTTTTTTTTCGGTGATTTCCCATGGGTTTGCGAAATCAAAAGAACGAAATTCTTGAGTAATTTCTAAAGGTTCAGTGATCACTCGTTTTTCAGAATCATCATAGCGTACTTCGACATATCCACTTAAAGGAAAGTCTTTACGGAGAGGATGACCTTGAAACCCATAATCAGTCAGAATTCGTCTTAAATCAGGATGATTCACAAAAAAAATTCCAAACATATCCCACACTTCGCGTTCAAACCAATTTGAAGAACTATAGATGCCAACTAAAGATTCAATTGGGGTAATTTCATCTCCATAGGTTTTTACTCGAATTCGAGAGTTATATTGAGGACTTAATAAATTATATACAATTTCGAATCTTTTTTCGCGAGAAGGATAATCAACTGCTGTGATATCCATAAGCATTTTGAATTGTGTATTTGTATGATCTTTTAAAAATTGAAAAAATGGGAGCACGTATTCAGGATAGATCACGATCACAAGCTCATCGTTTTGAAAGGAAAAACTTTGAATCCATTTCGGAACAAGAAGAGTGAGAGACTTTGAAAATTTCTCTATCAATACATGAGTACTTGCGCGAGAAGCGTTGTCCTGTTGCTTTACGAAAGGAAGATATCTCATATTTTTTTTGTTTTTTTGTTTGGGAAGTGACCGATACTTTGGTGTTCGGTCTTTCAATGATCGAAGGAACGAAGTTCTGGCGCCCACGAGCTATGCTCGTGGGCGCCAGGATCGAAGATATCGGGGTGCGAGCATGCTCGCACCCCTTGGAAAAGAATCCTGAAAACTCGTGGGCTTCGCTTCCTGCGAACTCTGCTCGCAAAGGGGCCAGTCTTCGAGCCTATAGACAGAATATTTTTATAATATTAAAGAACTTTCTTCACTTGATGGAACAAAGTACTGGTGGGCGCTCACAAAGTGAGCGCCCCCATGAGCGTTGCTCATGGGGAGCTGGAACAGAGTTCTGCCGCCCACAAGTAATCCTTGTGGGCGGCAGGAAGGCTATTATCGATTATACCAAACACGTACGTTTTGACTACGTTTAATTTTTTTTTGTAATTGAAGTAATCCGTAGAGGAGTGCTTCAGCGGTAGGTGGGCATCCTGGGACATAAATATCAACAGGAACGATTCGATCACATCCACGAACAACTGAATATGAATAATGGTAATATCCACCTCCATTTGCACAACTTCCCATTGAGATCACCCAACGAGGTTCGGGCATTTGATCATATACTTTTCGAAGTGCCGGAGCCATTTTATTGGTTAATGTTCCTGCAACAATCATCACATCAGATTGTCTCGGGCTTGGTCTAAAAATAATACCAAATCGATCTAAATCGTATCGACTTGCTGCACTATGCATCATCTCAACAGCACAACATGCTAATCCAAAGGTCATGGGCCAAAGAGAGCCTTTTCGTGCCCAATTTACAAGAGTATCTAACTTAGAAATCACATAATCTGCTTTTGAGTTCATATTTCTTTTTTTTATTTATTAAGTAGATTGAAGACGGGCTATGTGCTGTTTTCCATGAGCAAACTCATGGAAGTCTATCTTCGATCTTGAGAGTCCGTTTTCATCGTGGAAAAGAAGGCCGAAGGGCCGAAGGCATCAGAAGTGGAACGTGTTCCACTTTTTTCTACATTGGGAGCCTCGCATGCGAGGCTCCCTTCGTATAAGGGTGCGAGCATGCTCGCACCCCTATGATCACAGATCTGGTACCCGCGAGCATTGCTTGCGGGGGACTTAGGAAGGATTAAAGATCTGGTTCCCGCGAGCTATGCTCGCGGGGACTCAGGAACAAAGTAATGACGGCCAAGAGCGGAAGAACATGATTCTCTTGCCTGAAGGACACAGGAATCAGAGAGTATCATTCCGTCTCTTTGACTGAAGAAAGAACCACTTTTTCTTCTTGGAGCTTTGCTCGCGGACAGAAGGCTGTCATTCTTCTCCCCCGAGCAGAGCTCGGGAAGAGAAGACCTCTGGCCCAAAAAAGCATTGCTTTTTTGGGCCAGAGATTTTGGATCTTCTGGTCCTTAGAAGAAACAAAAATTAGATTTACAGACTTAGTTTTCAAGCTTTTTCTTTTCATTGGAAGAAGCCTCTCAGGTTTAACGCGAGTTTTGCTCTTTATAAGAAAAAAAAATAATATATGTCTTTGTCACCTCAGTTTTTTCGTAAACACTTTCTTCAAAAAAAATTAATGCAAAAGGTACAATTGTACCCATATACCTATATCTTTCAATATAACAATATTTCAGCCAATGATTGGAAGCACATTAAAAATACCATTCATCTTCACCATGGTTCAACCATGAATATTCAGATTATCCCTTCAAAACTCAGAAAATCTCTTCACGACAGTGTTCAAGACAATCGCACGCAGAGTCAATCGGCTTTGTTTTTCGATATGAAAGGTCGCTGTTGTTTTTTAAATTGTACGTCACCTGCAGCTTTAGAGGTTTTTTACCAAATCATACACCACACAGTTCCAACCAAAGAGTTGAAAACACAAAGTGTCCATGCTCCTCTTCATGTCAATTCTTTTTTTCATGTAGCACTGGATAGTTGTGAAAAAAACAATCACTCCACTCTTTTGAATGTCTTTGACATCAAAAAAAGACTTGGTCTTTCAGAAACTTCCGTCTATGCTCATTTTTTTCAAACAGTGCATCTTCCTGTGTTGAATACACTGAGTCTTCCGAATGCCTTGACTCAACGCATTCTTTGGATGAAAGCTCAACCTGCTTCACTGGCATAGAGCCAGTCAGGGGCAGAGAGGGGGAGACGCTCACTGCGTGAGCCTGTGGTTGAGAAGAGTAGGATTCGAACCTACGAAGATAATATCGACAGATTTACAGTCTGTTGCTTTTGACCGCTCAGCAATCTTCTCAGAACATCGAAGGGCCCTTGGCCTTTCGGTCGGAGGGGTCGGTCTTTTAAATTCACGGCGAATATAACTTAGTTGGTTAGAGTGTCAGACTGTGACTCTGGAAAGATGGGTTCAATTCCCATTATTCGCCCATACACCCCTCAGCTTTATCTTCAAAAGCATATAGATGAGGCTTGAAGCTTCGAGAAGTCTTACACACGAGGTTTTGTTTGTACTAGGAGGCTTCCAATGTGAGCCTCCTTCCCCCCGCCCCCGAGCCGAGGCTCGGCTCCTTAATGTGAAAGTCTTTTCAGTCCCTGAAAGACCATAAACAGGGTTCGATAACATAATGGTAATGTTTTGGATTGCAAATCCTGAAATGGCAGTTCAAATCTGCCTCGGACCTTTAAAAAAAGTTGGCGAACAGTAGATCTTCATTTTTTGCTGTGTGCCAAGCACAAGCTTCTGGGATATAGCCAAGCGGAAAGGCATCGGATTTTGATTCCGATATGCAAAGGTTCGAATCCTTTTATCCCAAAATCAGTGTTATTTCTTCGTAGAAAGTGCCATAAGAAGCATATTCAAACAAAAATAAATAAAATATGGAGATGCGTTGTTTCCAGGAATAGGATACTGTATAGAGTGTAATAGATTTTTAGGCAGATCACTATTTACAAAAGCAATAATTGGAATCTTAAGAATAAAAGCTTCCTGAATTAAAATGTCATTGTCTTCTGGATGAGTGATAATGATCACATCTGGTAAAGATGTACTTATTTCTTTTAATCCTAAGTATCGCTTATTATATTTTTCATAGAGAGGAAAGCGTAATTTATGTTTTTCTAAAAAATCTTCGAATTTGTATTTAAATTTTGAATAGATTTTCAATGATTCAGAGACTTGTTTCCAATTTGTAAGCATTCCTCCAACCCATTTTTCTTGAACAAAGCTCAAAATTGGTTTTTGAAGTGAAGTTTTGCTTGATGGTTGAGCCTGTGGATTTCCAAGTGTATTCCACTTTGAAAGAATCTTTGCGATATCTAAATGAAAATGTCCGGATGGAGTCTTTCCTCTTCCAGCCATGATTAAGATATGAGGACGTCTTGGGCTTGAAGAGAGAGTGGTCTTCGATGTTTTAAGACTGGTTTTGAGTGTGATAAGGTTTTGTAGGAAATCAATCACTTGAGAAAGACAAAATAAAGTCATTTCGAGGTTAAAAATGTTGAAGAGTGCGCGTTTTTTGCGGAAGGTGATTCGAAGTTTTTTCTCGATCTCCATCGAGTGTCCAGTGGTCTTTGGTTTTTCACTGTGCTGACGTGCTTTTTCAGAGATGACCACACCCGACTTTTGATCTTTATTTTGAGGAATCAAAGATGTTTTATTCAGTGGGTGTGAAGCTCGTCTTCCTAGAAGATAGGGTGAAGTTTCGAGATTACATTTTTTATGACCCACATGGGCTTTTGTATTTAAAAGTTCTTTGAGGATGAGATTCATAGTTTGATTGTATTTATTATTAAGGCTCGAAGATCTGGTGGGCGCTCACTCTGTGAGCGCCCCCAGGATCGAAGATCAGCCCCCCATGAGCGTTGCTCATGGGGGGCTGGAACGAAGTTCTGCCCCCATAAGGAATCCTTATGGGGGCAGGATCAAAGATCTGTTCCCCGCGAGCTATGCTCGTGGCCGTCAGGTATCGTGAATGGAACAAGTTCCATTCCCTATGACCTATATATTCGTAGCTCACATCGTGAAATATGTATGAGGTAAACTCTGTATTTGAGTAAAAAGTGATTTTATTGTCATTCATAAAAGAGAAAATTTTAAATTTCCCCAGATAGAGGCTTTTTCTCTGAAAGATGCCAAAGAGTTCCACTTTTTTCAATTTCGGCCTTTTCGTCATAGGAATGCTGAATGCTCACTCAGTGAGCGTCCCGATACAAAGGGAGCCTAGCATGCTAGGCTCCCGATGCAAAAGAAGTGGAACATCTTCCACTTCTGATGCCTTTGGCTCTACGGTCCTTCGATCCTTCGATCTTTCGATCATAGGGGTGCGAGCATGCTCGCACCCCGATACTTTTAGTCCTCCGATCTTTTGATCAAAGATCTCTCTTTAAATTAACAAGAAATATGAATTTATTCTGATGCTCGAGTCTCGGGTTGACCATTTCTGAAGATGATATTTTGTGTGTATGCTCGTATATTTAGGTCCAGGTAGCTCAGTTGGTTAGAGCACAAGACTGAAAATCTTGGTGTCAGTGGTTCAACTCCACTCTTGGACAAGTGTATGACACTCTTTCTATAACATAGGACCAAAGAGCTTCCAGGCATCGGGGGCGTGATTTCCCCAAGCAAAGCTCGTAGGAACCAAGATTGGGGAACCATCTCTTGTATTAAGGATCGGAGGTCTTCTCCCCCCAAGCTCTGCTCGGGGGAGAAGGTCTATGCGTTGTATTGTCGAGACAGGCGCACCTATGGGTGCACCCCTGTGACTACGTTCATCAAAAGAAAAAAAATATATGTACCTTCTTATTGTCTCTCTTCCTCTTTTTGGTTTTCTATCTGCCAGTCTTTTTGGACGATTTCTAGGATACCGCGGATCTGCACTTATTACCACAGGATGTGTAAGTCTTACCGCATGTCTATCTGCAGTAGCTTTTTATGAGGTCGGTCTATGTGGATCACCTTGTTATATAGAATTTGCGCCATGGATTCAATCAGAAATGTTTGATGCAAGCTGGGGTTTTTTCTTTGATAGTTTAACTGTAGTTATGCTTGTGGTGGTGACCTTTGTAAGTAGCTTAGTTCATCTGTACTCTTTATCATATATGTCAGAAGATCCGCATCTTCCACGCTTTATGAGTTATCTTTCAATTTTTACATTTTTCATGCTTATGCTGGTAACAGCGGACAATTTTATCCAACTTTTTTTAGGGTGGGAAGGTGTTGGTCTCGCTTCGTACCTTTTAATTAATTTTTGGTTTACCCGTTTACAAGCAAATAAATCAGCTATCAAAGCGATGATTATGAATCGAATTGGTGATTTTGGACTTGCTCTCGGAATTTTAGGGATTTTTTCTTTATTTAAAAGTGTCAATTTTGCCACTGTGTTTGCAACAGCACACCAGTTTGCAGATACAACATTTTCATTTTGTACCTTTGAATTTGACACCTTAACCTTACTCTGTCTTTTTTTATTTATCGGATCCATTGGAAAGTCAGCTCAATTAGGACTTCATACATGGCTTCCTGATGCTATGGAAGGTCCAACTCCGGTGTCTGCGCTTATTCACGCTGCTACCATGGTAACAGCAGGAGTCTTTTTATTAGCTCGTTGTTCTGCCTTGTTTGAACATGCCCCTCTTGCCCTTATCGGTGTCACTTTTATAGGAGCCATGACTTCTTTCTTTGCTGCAACAACTGGTGTGGTTCAGAATGACTTAAAGCGTGTCATTGCGTATTCAACATGTAGTCAGCTTGGTTATATGGTGTTTGCGTGTGGAATTTCACAATATTCAGTTGGTGTGTTTCATTTAATGAATCATGCTTTTTTTAAAGCTCTTCTGTTCTTATCAGCAGGTTCAGTTATTCATGCCTTATCAGATGAGCAAGATATGAGAAAAATGGGAGGACTTGCAAAATTGCTTCCTTTTACATATTCTATGATGGTCATTGGATCTCTCGCTCTGATCGGATTTCCATTCTTAACAGGATTCTATTCAAAAGATGTCATCCTTGAAGTGACCTATGCCAAATATACCATTCACGGAAATTTTGCCTATTGGTTAGGAAGTCTTTCAGCCTTATTTACTTCATATTATTCATTTCGACTCTTATATCTCACTTTTATTGCACCGACAAATGCGTTTAAACAAAGTATCAAACACGTGCATGACGCTCCAATTTTAATGGCTATTCCACTCATTCTTCTCGCTATTGGAAGTATTTTTGTTGGATATGTAGCGAAAGATATGATGATCGGTTTTGGAACTCCATTTTGGGGAAATGCGCTTTTTCAATTTCCAGAAAATGCACTTTTAATTGAGTCAGAATATATCCCTCAATTTATTAAAATGATTCCTTTGATCTTTAGTTTTTTAGGGGCTATGATCGCGTATCAAATCAATATTGCGAAGCCACACCTTGCGTATTCTATGAAAACAAGTTCTATCGGGATGGCTCTTTATACTTTTTTAAACAAACGATGGCTTTTTGATAAAGTATATACTGATTTTATAGGATATCCTGTGTTAAAAATGGGGTATGACATCACTTTCAAAACCATTGATAAAGGTGTGTTAGAACTTATCGGACCTTCTGGTGTGATTCAACTTCTTGGATCGAAACACCCGGACAGCTTTTTATCTTCAGTCAATAAATTACAAAGTGGTGCCATCTACCATTATGCGGTTGTGATGTTAATTGGTTTAACCTTTTTTATTGCCATCGTCGGTTTATGGGATGTTCTTTCTTTTTGGATTGAAAGCCGAATTTTCTTTCTTCATCTTCTGACTTTCACATTTTTATGTACACAAAAAAATATATAAAAATCAAGTCAATAGTGAAAGCTCAAGGTCTTAGAATTCTTCTGGGAGAAGAACCAAGTTCTTCATTACCTTTTCTGGTCATAGGGAATGGAACTCGTTCCATTCCCGATACAAAAGACATGGAACATGTTCCACTTCTTTTGCATCAGAAGTGGAACATGTTCCACTTCTGATGCCTTCGGCCCTTCGATCCTCGATCATAGGGGTGCGAGCATGCTCGCACCCCGATACCTGACGGCCACGAGCATAGCTCGCGGGGACCAGATCTTTGATCCTGGCGCCCACGAGCTATGCTCGTGGGCGCCAGAACTTCCTTCCTTCGGTCCTTTGATCATCTTTCGCTGAACTTCTACACTGGGGGTGGAGCACATGAGCATTGAGACGCTTTCAAATTGTTTTGAAGGCTCACATGTGAGTCCCCCTCAAACGAAGATACTTAAAAAAAAGAAATATACAATGCCTTCACTTTTAATGAGCATTCTTTTCCTTCCTTTGGTTGGAGTCTTGTTTTTACTCTTTATTCCAACTCGTCAAACACAAGTTATTCGTATCACAGGTCTTCTTTTTTCCCTCCTCAATTTTATACTATCACTTTTTTTATGGATTCAGTTTGATAATTCATCTTCCAGATTTCAATTTGTCGAAAGCCTTTCTTTACGAACTGCCTTTGGTTCTGGATTTCCAAATATCGATTTTGCAGTTGGAATTGATGGAATTTCTCTCTTTTTTGTATTATTGACTACTTTTTTAGTTCCTATTTGTTTATTAGTAGGTTGGTCGAGTGTTCAAAACTACGTGAAAGAGTATTTTATTGCTTTTTTAGTTCTTGAAACCTGTATGCTCGGAGTGTTCTGTATCCTTGATCTTTTACTTTTTTACGTCTTTTTTGAAAGCGTGCTTATTCCTATGTTTATTATTATAGGAGTGTGGGGATCTCGAGAAAGAAAAATCCGCGCAGCTTTTCAATTCTTCCTTTATACCTTGATCGGGTCAGTTCTGATGCTTCTGGCTCTTTTATTTATATACTTTCAAACTGGGACAACAGATGTCATGATTCTTCTCACTACAGATTTTAGTGAAAAACGTCAAATTCTTTTATGGATCGCCTTTTTCGCATCTTTTGCCGTGAAAGTTCCAATGATTCCTGTACATATCTGGCTTCCAGAAGCTCACGTTGAAGCGCCTACAGCAGGATCAGTTATTTTAGCGGGTATTTTATTAAAACTTGGGACATATGGATTTTTACGATTTTCAATTCCTATGTTTCCAATGGCAAGCATTTATTTTTCACCCTTAATCTATACACTCAGTGTCTTAGGGATCATTTATGCTTCATTAACCACATTACGACAAATTGACCTGAAAAAAATCATTGCGTACTCCTCAGTAGCGCACATGGGCTATGTGACTTTAGGCTTATTTAGCTTAAATACACAAGGAATTGAAGGAAGTATTCTTTTAATGTTAAGCCATGGCTTTGTCGCTTCCGCTCTTTTCTTATGTGTTGGAGTTCTCTATGATCGACATAAAACTCGACTTGTGAAATACTATGGAGGATGTGTACATGTGATGCCTCTGTTTTCATTCTTCTTCTTACTCTTTACATTAGGAAATATTAGTCTTCCTGGGACAAGTAGTTTTATCGGTGAACTTTTAATTTTAGCTGGTATTTTCCAAACAAACACATTTATAGCAACACTCGCTTGTAGCGGTATGGTGTTAGGAGCTGCATATTCACTGTGGCTTTATAACCGAGTAGTCTTTGGAAACTTTAAAACTCATTCTATCCATCACTTCGCTGATTTAAATAGAAGAGAGTTCTTTATTTTCCTTCCTTTTGGAATTGCTGTTCTATGGATGGGGATTTATCCTGAAATTTTCTTAGATACTATGCATACTTCTGTCGCTCAAACATTGGCAAGTTTTCAAAAGTAATCTCTAAGATCGAAGTTCTGATAGGCGCTCACTGTGTGAGCGCCCCCAGAACTTTCGATCCTGCTTCCCACGAGCAATGCTCGTGGGAAGCAGGATCGAAAGTTCTGCTCCCCATGAGCAACGCTCATGGGGAGCAGGATCGAAGTTATAAAGTGATCGTAGAACTCAATGGAAAAGGTCTTCTCTGTTGTGTCCTGGATGATCACCTGAACAAAGGTTCATACAACACACAAAAATTCTGCAGATCTTGGAGTGAGAATATACAGTCTTCCAAGTCTCGCCGAGGATCAAAGATCTCTTGCCCCAAAAAGCATTGCTTTTTGGGGCAAGGATCGAAGGACCATAAGGCCAAAGGGCCGAAAGGCCGAATGCATCAGAAGTGGAACTTGTTCCACTTCTGATGCATTGGGAGCCTAGCATGCTAGGCTCCCTTTGTTTCGGGGTGCGAGCATACTCGCATCCCTTTGATCTTCAGAATGTATTAAAAAAAAATGTAAGATGAAAACACAAGATTATTTATTTTCTCAGCATGTCAACTCTGCAGAAGATGCTTTTGCTACTTCGTTCTTTAAAAATGATTTTCTCGCTTTATTTCCTGAAATTTTCCTCATTATGTGTACTTTATTTTTGCTTATGTATGGTGTTCATTATAGTACAGTCGAGAATAAAGTTGAAAACAATCTTTTTCGTCCGATCTTAACAGAAAACGTTGGGTATTTAAGCCTTCTTACTTTAGGATGTACTTTCATCCTTTTATTTAACAATCCATTAAACCAAAGAGAAATCTTTTTTGGAAGTCTGATTTTAGATGATTTTACTCTTTTTTTTAAAGGTTTACTCCTTCTCAGTTGTATTTTCGTTGTTATGATCTCTTTTGATTTTCTCAAAAAAGAATCCTTAAACGCATTTGAATATCATATTTTAATCTTGCTCTCAACATGTAGCATGCTTTTTATGATATCTTCATATGATTTTTTATCACTCTATTTAGCACTGGAATTTCAAAGTCTTTGCTTTTATGTATTAGCTGCCTGCAAGCGAAATTCTGAATTTTCGACTGAAGCTGGTTTAAAATATTTTTTACTCGGAGCTTTCTCATCTGGTATTTTACTTTTCGGTATTTCTCTTATTTATGGATTTACTGGAATCACCAACTTTGAAGAATTAACTCTCCTATGTGCATCAGTTGATATTAATCATCCAGCTGGAATTCTTCTTGGAATGCTTTTTATTGCCGTTGGATTACTTTTTAAACTCACAGCAGCTCCATTCCATATGTGGGCACCTGACGTGTATGAAGGAGCACCAACTTCAGTCACTGCATATTTTTCAGTAGCGCCTAAGATTGCTCTTTTAGCATTATTTATTCGTCTTTTCTATTATGCGGGACCTTTTGGAGCCCTTGGCACAGGGATTGAAAATGGATCAGCACCTTTAGAGCAGATTCTTGTCCTGTGTAGTATTGCTTCAATGTTTATCGGGGCTTTTTCGGCTTTATCTCAACAAAAAATAAAACGTCTTTTTGCTTATAGTTCAATTGGACATATTGGATATATGTTTATAGGCTTAATAGCAGCGAATAGAGAAGGACTTGAATCTGTCATCGTGTATCTTATTATCTATATTATGATGACTCTGAATGTTTTTGCTCTTCTGTTATCTTTACGAGCAAAAAGTACTTCATTAATCAGTGAAAATAACGAAAATATCATAAAAAATGAATCGACTCAACTCAGATACATTTCTGATTTAAGTCTTTTATCGAAAACAAATCCTATGTTAGCTTTTACCTTGACTATTACATTGTTTTCGATGGCAGGTATTCCTCCTCTTGCAGGATTTTGTGGGAAATTTTATGTGTTTTTCTCTGCCTTAAGTTCTTCTTTTTTTATCTTGGCCTTTGTTGGTATTTTTACAAGTGTGATCAGTTGTTTTTATTATATTCGACTTATAAAAATTATGTACTTTGAAAAAGAAAGTACAACCGGATATCAACCGATCAATTCTTTCGAACCAATCGATAAAACAAAATCTATTGTTCTTGGAATCACTTTCTTTTTTACTCTGTTTTTCTTATTTTACCCAGCACCACTCTTTTTAGTGGCTCACAAAGTAGCACTCTCTCTGCTGTTTTAAAAAAAACAAGGGGGAACTTTGAGTTGAAAAAATGAGGAGCATGCCTTTTGGGAGTCGAATCTCTACAGATTCGACTCTTCCAGAGAGGATTTCTCAATGGTGTTGTAAGCTGCTCATAAGATAGAAGGGATTTTCAATTGGCAGCATATTAAACATAAACTGACGCATTTTTTATGCCCCATTTTGAAAATCCCTTTGCAAAGAGGGCGCTTACCAGCGCCCCTTTGGAGACGTCAGCCTCCTCGTAACATCGTTCTTAATACTGTGTGGAAACCACATATCTCAAGAGACTCCAACAATGGAAGTCTGTTCTTCACTGTATATGTGGTAAATGAGAAGACTAGTTCCCTCCCCACCAATAAATTGCAACAAATAAGAAAAGCCATACGACATCCACAAAATGCCAATACCAAGCTGCTGCTTCAAAACCAAAATGGTGACTTTGTGTAAAATGAAAATTAATAAGTCGAACTAAACAAATGGTTAAAAAAACAGTACCAATAAATACGTGAAATCCGTGAAATCCAGTCGCTAAATAGAAAGTAGACCCATAAATTCCATCAGAAATTGTAAAAGGTGCTTCGATATATTCTAAACCTTGAAGTCCTGTGAAAACACATGCTAATAAAATAGTCACAATAAGGCCATAAATTGCTTGTTGGCGATACCCTGCAACAATAGCATGATGTGCCCAAGTTACAGCAGCTCCAGAAGAAAGTAAAATGACAGTATTTAAGAAAGGAATTTCCCATGGATTTAATACATCAATTCCTTTTGGAGGCCACACCGCACCAATTTCAACAGTCGGCGCTAAACTTGAATGAAAGAATGCCCAAAAGAAAGCTACGAAAAACATCACTTCAGAGACAATAAAGAGAATCATACCAGAACGAAGACCAAGTTGAACAAAAGAAGTGTGGTGCCCTTGAAAAGAACCTTCACGAACAACATCTCTCCACCAAACAAACATAGAATACATAACCATTGTAAGTCCAAATAAAAGAAGTTCTTTGCCTCCTGTATAACCATGCATATACATGCTTGCTCCTACAGTAGTGCTAAATGATGCAAGTGAAGCCATTATTGGCCATGGACTTGGATCAACTAAATGAAAAGGGTGTTTTTGAATACTCATAAATACATTTTTTTATAGACAATAAAAGGACCAATGGTCTTCTCTCCCCGAGCAGGGCTCGGGGGAGAGGAACCAAATAGTGTAACGGGATTCACATCTGAGTCCCTTCCTAAAGATCATTTTATGATTGTGTGTTGCGATCAAACTCAGCATTGAATGCATGCCGCAAGACAAGGGATCTCTGATCAAAGCATTCTAAAAATAAAGCTTTGCATAGAGAAGATGAACATACAAAGCCTTTCTCGGGGTGCGAGCATGCTCGCACCCCTATGAAACTTAGTGCTGAAGCGTTACGCTCCAGGACAATTTGTAGATGCCAAAGACTCAAGGAACACAATCACCAGGGGGTTCATATATGAGCTCCCGTGCTTCCCACGAGCAGAACTTGCAAGAAGGAGTACTATGTGCATGACAACGATACAAAAAAAGACATACTTTCAAATCCATACGGTGACTCAAGGATATATGGAAGCAGGTCAGTGTCGACCTCGCTCATTGTCCGCCGTATGTCTTTGAATCATTATTTACTCGATATCCAAGAGATATAATCTTCTAAAGAAACACCCTCAACTACTATAGGCATAAATCCATGGTTTGTTCCGCAAATTTCACTACATTGTCCGTAAAAAACTCCTTCTCTTTTAATAAAAAGATTGGCTTGGTTTAAACGCCCAGGAACTCCATCGGTTTTCACACCAAGAGAAGGGATTGCCCAACTGTGAAGAACATCTGCTGCAGTAATAATCACACGAACGTGTGTGTTGATAGGTAACACTACTCGATTATCTACTTCTAAAAGTCGTAATTGTCCAGGTTCTAAGTCATCAGTTGGAACCATATAGCTATCGAAAACGATAGATTGATCATCTGCTGAAGTATAATCTGAATATTCATAAGTCCAATACCATTGGTGTCCAATGACTTTTAATGTAATCGCAGGATCTTGTACTTCATCCATTGAATACAGTAAAGCAAAAGATGGAAGAGCAATAATAATTAAGATAAGACTAGGTGTTACTGTCCAAGCAATTTCAATCACAGTACCATGCACAATTTTACTTGGAACTGGATTTGATACTACGTTAAAATGCCACACGGTACGTCCTAGCATCCATAATACAAAGGTTACAACGAAGACCATAAAAAAAAAGAGATCATGGTGAAGATCTTGAATTCCTTGTGCAATAGGGGACGCCGGGTTCTGGAATGTCATTTGCCATGGCTCAGGTGCATCCATAAGTGCTACACAAGGGGTTACAAAAAAACAGAAAACAACAAAAAGGAAAAGAGAGTACATAATATGCATAGAGTTTTTTCTTAAAATACAGTGAGATCATGTTACAAAAGTGCATGATCTAGAGAGCAGCTCATTGAGAGAACATGAAAGTTTCCACAAAAACAAAGCCTTATACCTGCTCCTAAAAGCAATGCTTTTAGAGGCAAGAGATCTTTGATGCTGTGGGCGCTCACTTTGTGAGCGCCCACAGGACTTTGTTCCTCTTTCATAGTATGAAAGACTGAGACAGAAGCAACCGAGCACGCTAGGCTTTCGATCACTGTGTTCTTCATGTGTACAACACAATGAAAAGCAATGCTTTCTTCTAGAAATAAAAGATCTCCCCAAGATGGATTCGAACCAACGACCTGATGGTTAACAGCCATCCGCTCTAACCGCTGAGCTATTGAAGAATCTGACACCATGTTGGATTCAAGGGGGACGAAGACCCCCTGAAATACAATCAATCTTACGGATAAAGGGATTTGAACCCCCACGAGTGTTATTCATCAGAACCTAAATCTGATATGTCTACCAATTCCATCATATCCGCATCTTCGACACTTTCAATTTCCTAGGCTTAGTAGGACTTGAACCTACAACTTTACCGTTATGAGCGGTATGCTCCAACCAGTTGAACTATAAGCCCGCTGCACAGGGAAAATCCGTTCAAAAGGGGACCTACAGTCCCACAGGGCAATAGAAAAAACACTATTGCCCTTCGAACACAATTAGAATACGAAAAGAATAAGGAAAGCCATCATTAATGCGAATAAAGCGATCGCTTCAGTTAAAGCGAACCCTAAAATTGCATATCCAAAAAGTGTTTTTGTTAAAGATGGGTTACGTGCAACAGAGTTAATAAAAGATCCGAACACAATACCAATTCCTGCTCCAGCACCTGCTAACGCGATAGTTGCACAACCTGCTCCAATTAATTTAGCTCCTTCTGCCATAGTTCTCTCTTTGTATGTAGCGATGTGTGATCTTCTGTCGAATGATGTAAGAGATAGACTCTTAACTGTATATTGTGGGCGGAAGGGCTTTGCCCCTCCGCCCTATCTTTCTAGAGTCTTTGTCAGACTCGCTGATAGATACGAGGAGGAATGTTTTGTTTTTTTTCTCCCCCGAGCAAAGCTTGGGGAGAAAACATCTCTTGTCCTTCTACCTGCTGCCTCGCGAGTATAACTCGCGAGGCAGCAGATGTGTGTGGGCTTACATTCTTCTTTTTTTCGGAAGTCTACACCCGTTATGTGGAATAGTATTGACATCTTCAATTTTATGAATGAGAATTCCATTCAATTGCAAACCTTTTAAAGAGGCTTCTTTTCCGTACCCTAGGCCTTTAAGTTTGACATTAATCTTTTTGATATTTTTTGTCAGACAAAATTGAGCAAGTTTTTCTGCAGCAGCCTGAGCAGCATAACTTGTGGATTTTCTAGAGTTTTTAAAACCCGCAGATCCAGCACTTGCCCAAAAAAGAGTATTCCCTGAAGGTTGTGTTAATGTTAAAATAGTATTATTCAGTGTACTTTGAATATGAACAATATGGTGATTGTTTTGGGTAAGAGAGAGATGTTCGAAGTGTTTTTTTCTTTTCGGAAAATACGGTATTGCAGCCATGTTTTTTATATATTTATTTCGATGTCAATGCCAGCACTTGACCATAGGGCCACAGAGCCGAAGAGACGATATCAGGGTGCGAGCATGCTCGCACTCCTCTGAAGATAGACTTCTTTGCAAGCATATCCACGTTGAATACGGGCTTTGAAGAGAAGAGGCAAAACAACTCTCTGTATATCTTATAAAGAAAGACAATTCTTTTCTGTACTGTTTTCCTTCTGTCCCCGAGCAAAGCAGAGCTCGAGGCAAGAGATTTTGGATCCTGCTCCCCACGAGCATTGCTCGTGAGGAGCAGAACTTCGTTGCTGGGGGCGCTCACTCTGTGAGCGCCTACCAGGACTTCGTTCCTCTGGCCCTTGGAGAAAGAGTGAGTCACACGAACAGTATACACAAAGCTCCCGGAAACTTGGAAAATGTGTATGTGAGCCTGTTCTCAAGAAGCCACATAATATATGGCTTCTCTCGATGGTCTGGTATTCATGAATGAGCATTCCCGTTTTCCTTCTTTGTCAGAAGCTCTATTAATCTTAATGAGTTCTTTGCCCTCGAACAGGAAGATGTTGTGTATGGCGAATACCTCTGTATGATCCTATAGTACTCAATCTTTTAATATCTTGCTGAACCACTCTTTTAAGATCTGACCCTGTGATAGAATTATTATTAATAATACGTACAAGAGTATCAATCTGTGATTGTGTCAGTTCTTCCATTAAAGTATGTGAACTTAATCCTAATTGATCAGAGATTTGTTGTGCTACAAAGGGCCCAATCCCAAAGATTTCTTGTAAAGCATAACGAAGTTTTTTTTTGTTCGGTAAATTTTTATTGAGAATATAGACCATGTTTATTTTTTCTTTCCAATTTTTGTTTTAACACTTTCATCTTTATAGCGAATTCCTTTTCCTTTGTATGAATCAGGCACTTTAAGATGACGCATTTTTGCAGCGAGTTGTGTGATTCCTTCTTTATCTATTCCATACAAGCCGATAAGAGTAGGCTTGACTGAAAAAATTTGAATATTGTCAGGGATTTCAAAAAAAATATCATGACTTTGTCCAAGTTTAAATTCAAGATATTTGACTGTTTTTCCAGCCAGTGTTTTTTCATGTACACTTGCACGAAAACCCACACCATGTAGTTCTAAGTATAACACGAAACCCTTAGAGACTCCTTCAATCATTTGTTGACACATGGAGGTCAATACATTTGAAAATGCCAGAGATTGCTGTGCTATTGTATGTGTGCTTTTTTTGCCGCTCTTTTTCTGATTGAAGTCAGAAAAACTTTTGATCGACACGTGCAGGAAAGATTCAAGTACGCCTTGGGAAGACTGTTTTTCTATAATTTCGAAAAAACAAAGACCATATTTATCGATTTTTTGGAGATTGACATGAACACAGCCTAATGGTCCTGTGCACTTTAAGACTGAATGAGTGTGATGACTAGAAGGCAAACCTTCTTCTACGATTTCAAGTTTAATATCTGAAGGTATTTTGATAGAATGAGAATGAAAACACCCAGATTGATTGAGAAAATGTACAGATGTGTTCTTTTGCATTGAATTGTATTTTTTATAAAAAAGGCAAGGGCTCCTTCTTGTGTAAGCCTTTCCTTGGCTCTTAGGCCCTTTGGCTCTCTGATCAAGGTCTAGGAATGTCGTGGAGAGAGCCAGGGGCACACGCCATGCGATCCCCTAGCTTTTCCCTATAGAAAGCCTTGGATAGGTAGGTCCTCGCGGACTTCCCCCCTTTAGAACCGTACGTGATACTTTCGCATCATACGGCTCGGACGACCAAGCACCCCCCTCGAGGAAGGAGATGCCGTCCTTTCTTTTTGAGTTTTTAAGCTCTCACTTACTCGGGCATTGCGCTTCTTTCGTCCTATAGGGAACGCTGCCCTGGTTTCCCAAGTGGAGCGCCCTCCAGTACTCAGTCCTGCTTTTTGGTTCGCCATTGAAACAAGTTAGCGCTCTTTCGAGCCATCGGATAACCGACTATCCCCATCATTACTCATGGGCACTAGCTTTTTGTTCCGTTCCTTTACCCCCTGGACGATAAGACGGATTGCTCCGGCTCCTCTCGTTTACGCGAGAATCCATGGGGCTTACCAAGTTCTTAGAAATACGCTTTAATTAGGACTTTAGGACCGACGCTCTACTCCGGAGGTGTTGTATCAAGCTGGTACCCGTATAACTAAGACGGGCCCCTACCTCATTTCCCGACTTTAAGCTGACTTAGTCGAGAGCTGTCTTCACGAAGCTTCTGAATATGCGTGTTCACTTTCGTTATCCTTGTTCCCATTGCCTAGCCCATGGCTCTGGGGCACTGCTCCCTTCGCTGTCGGTCCCGCTAGTTAGCTCGCGGGTACTGGTACATTGTCTCCGTAGCTTCACACACCCTCGTTACTCAAGGTGCATGTACAGATAGGCACGCATCGCCTGATGAATGGCCGGGTTCACACCGGATCATATCTCTAAACTTTTTGTCGCAATAATTAATAGACAGCAGCCACGACTTCACCTCCGAGTTGAAGGTATCTTGCATCTCGATCCGACAACACTCCTTTTGAAGTGGAAAGAATAAGAATACCTAAGCCTCTTTTGATTTTATTTATCTTTTTTGCCGGAATATAGATTTTTTTTCCAGGCTTTGAGATTCTTTTTATTTTAAAAAGTGAGCTTCCTTCTTCTCGATCTTCTGAATACTTCAGATACACTTGAAAGCCTTGATTGATTTTAAATCCTCGAATATAGCCTTCAATAAAAAGAATGTGAAGAATATGTTGTGTCTTTTTTGAAAATGGAAGAAAGCAGCACAGTTTTTGTCGTCGTTGAGCATTTTCAATGCTTGATAAGATGTTTGCAATATTGTCCATACTTTGTTGTTTTATTTGTTTCAATTTCAGAAGGAAGTAGGACTTCGATCATAGGGGTGCGGGCTTGCCCGCACCCCGATACAAAGGGAGCCTAGCATGCTAGGCTCCCGATGCAAAAGAAGTGGAACATGTTCCACTTCTGATGCCTTTGGCCCTACGGTCCTTCGATCCTGCCGCTTACGAACATTGCTCGTGAGCAGCAGATCTTTGATCCACCTCTTCTTTGAGTGGAAACGCCCTAAGCCGTATTACCAACTCGCTTTACTGACACCAGGAAGCATCCCTTTTCGTGCAAGTTCACGGAATGAAATTCGAGAGAGTTTAAAAGTGCTCAATACCGCTTTTCCACGGCCCGTTAAAATACATCGATTTTTGAGACGAACTGTACTACTATTTCGTGGAAGACTGTTGATTTTAAGAATGGATTCTAAGCGATATTTTTTTTCGATGCTGAGATCATGAATAATAGATTTATAGAGTACACGTTGAAGTTCATATTTCTTAAAAAGATTTCTACGTTTTTTATCGCGAAAAACTAAGTTAGACATGTGTATTTTTTATATTTGTGTGTTCCCTTCCCCGAAGGCTTTTGATGACTTAGACCTTCGGTGTTATGGTACGAAAAAACTGATAAGAATATTTCCAACAGAATGCCCTGACACTGTGTGAAGAGAACAGTGGTTTGTATTCATAATCAATGTCGCGTTAAATCCTTTGTTCGATTCGAAGAGTTCATATTGATTTGAGAGTTCAGGATACAGAAGAAAACTTCCCCCTGAAAAGTTGATCGACGACAAGGTATGAGTCGAATCATGTGTATTTGGTTGTAAACATACAAATTCACGAATTTTAGGAAGCACTATAAAGAAAAACTTCTCAAGAAAAAAATACATCTCTTTATTTCGTAAAGTCACTTTACCTCCTATACATTGGCCTTTTCGCAGTTTAAAAGATGCTATCGATTTTTTTGCGTATGTTTTTTTCACTTTTTGACCGCTTAAGATTTCCAGTCCACTGAATAATGTGATCATTTTTTGGCGAGAACTTGTATTTGGAGTTGCTTGAGAACCTGAAGTGGTGCTCGAACTCACGTTTAAGGAAAGATGTTGTATTTTTGGAAGTGTGTAGATATTTCCAGCGAATGGGCAAATTAATTTATAGAGAAGATCACGTTTCATTATATGTTCAGAATACCATTCGAGTCTGCTATGATTCATAAGAGTTTAATATATATACGTTAAAGAAAGGTATGGTCGCCACACAAAATTGGCGACGCACCATTCGTAATAAAGTGAAGTATGCTGGTCGAAAAGTGGACAAGCGAAGGGAGGAGCATTGCCTCCCCCCCCATCCCAAGAGTCTTTAAAATACTCGTAAAGCTAAAGAAAGCACTTTGGTTTGATTCTTTTTTCGAAGTTCATACGTTCCATTTCCGAGAATTCGAGTTCCGATAGGATTTCCTTGTTCTGAAAGAAGAAGTGCTGAGTTTCTATGAAAACGAAGAATACTCCCATCTTTTCGTTTGATCCCTTTTTTTGTTTCTATCACAAGGGCTTTGTAAATCCCCCCTTTTTCAACTTTTCGAGTCTGTTTACTTTTTCCAGTTGTTTCCTTGACTGAAACCACTATAATGTCACCGATTGAAGCAAAAGATGACGATTTTTTTCCTAAAATTTTAATACATTCAATGATTTTAGCACCTGAGTTATCTGAAACATTGAGTTGAGTTCCTACGAGTATCATATATATATTTTTGTATTTCTAAAATAATTCATACATTATTTTAAGTCACCCTCTGTCAAAAAAGAGAGTTCCAACTGATCTTCTGTATCATACAGGAGAATCGATGTTGGCATGTGAGTAGAATCTCCGAAGATCACACAATCTTTTTTCGACAATGTATTGTACACCTGGAGCAGTGATGACCGGGAGAGCCAAGGGCTCTACAGCTCCATCTTGGAGACCATATTTTATAATGCGTCTTCCGATTTAATAAAAACAGTGCCAAGTGCGATTTTGCGACTTGCTAAAAGACCGGCTTGTTTTGCTAATTCAGCGGAAACTCCAGCGATTTCAAAGAGTATTTGACCAGCTTGAACACGAGCAACCCAATATTCAGGTGCTCCTTTTCCTTTCCCCATTCGAACTTCAGCAGGTTTTTTACTGACTGCGATATCAGGAAAAATGCGTATCCAAATTTGGCCATTTCTGCGGAGTTTTCGAGTCAGCGCTCTTCGAGCTGCCTCAATAACCTGAGAAGACAGTCTTCCAGCCTCTACTACTTTGATTCCGTAGGTTCCAAAATGTAAAGAGCTTGTATTTTGTTTTATTCCTGTTGCTTTTCCTTTATGAAATTTTCGAAATTTTGTGCGTTTTGGTTGTAACATGTTTTTTTCTATTTTATTTTCTGTTATGAACAAAGTCCTGCCCCCCACGAGCATTGCTCATGGGGGGCAGCAACGATGGTATTAGGGCGGCGAACATGTTCGCCGCCCTTTGATCAAAGTCCTGCCTCCCACGAGCATTGCTCGTGGGGGGGGGGCAGCAACGAAGGTATCTCCCTCATATCAAAGCTTTCATTTATAGGTTTTCTTCGGAAATACTTGACAACCATACTTTAATCCCGATAATTCCATACATAGTATATGCTTCTGCGGTTCCAAAATCAACACGTGCAGAGAAGGTATGTAATGAAGTTTGGCCCATTTTTTTGGACTCTACTTTAGCTATCTCTGCTCCATTGATACGACCTGAACATTGAATTTTCATTCCAAGTATTTTGCTATCACGAAGAATGTCTTTTTGAATAATACGAAAAATCTGTCGGAAAGACATCGATTTTTCGATAGATTGCGCGATATACTGCGATAAAAAAGAAGCACTCTGGTATCTCGAATGTAATTTCACCGGAACAAAGTCTACCTTAGAACCTGTGAAAGCTTCGAGAGGTGAGGCCACCACATGTGGAAAACTTGAGAGCGAAAGGGGAAGTTTTGGAACTGACTTTGCATGCTTTCCCTTCTGTTTGTCACCAGACCCATACAGAGCCACCATGCGTTTTTCTGATGTCTGCATCGATTTTGAAATCAAATACAGAAAACCTGCAATGGATGCTGAAGGTGCGAGATGATTCACACTGTCAAACCTCTGTAATGCATACTCCATAAAATGAAGAATACCGTCCTGTTTTGTTGCATTTTTCGGGAGTATACGAAGTGTTCCTCGTGGAGCAGAAGAATTTAAACTCGTTTTGAATCTTGTTCCACCTCCTGCTTTCAGCTTCAAAGGACTATTCAATTGGGTTTTTTTATTGGTAATAAAAGAATAAATCACACATTTTTTAGGGAAAATTTGAAAAAGAACTCGTCCTTGATAGACATTCATTGATGAAAAAAGTGAAAGGATATATTTTCGAAGCGTCAGTTCTTCAAGTAATATCTTTGAATAATTGAGATCTTGATACCAACATGATTCAAAGTCTCGATTAAAACTTAAACGAAGACTTATAGGATTAGCTTTTTGACCCATATTATTTTTTTTTTGTAATTAAGTTTTTTTTTAAAGTAGGATGTTTCGGTTTCTTACGTGTTAAGGCAAATTCTCCAAATTTATGACCTACCATATCTTCAGTCACTCGGAGTTTAATAAATTGTTTTCCATTGTAAATTTCATACTGAGAATCTAAGAATTGAGGAAGAATAACTGAGCGACGAGACCACATTTTTTGAAAGTGTCCAGTTATTTTTTCCGATGATTTTTTTGTAAGAGTGGACGCATTCACTGATGTTTTTGATCCAGTAACCACCCGTTGAGGCTTGGCTTCAAGACCAACTGCTGAGAGATTTTTTGACACTTTGCGTAAGCTACGGATAAAAAAAGTATCAATAAAAGGACCTTTCCAAAGAGATCTTGTCATAATTTTCTTTTTTTTTCTGCGAAAGATGGGACTTGAACCCATATGATAGAATCATTACCCCCTCAAGATAACGCGTATACCAAATTTCGCCACTTTCGCGGGATTCATTCTCTATCCGGTATACTCCAAAAAACCTAGTGTAACAGATCGGAGGACTGAAAATGTCGGGGTACGGGCAAGCCCGCACCCCTATGACCGTAGGGCCGAAGAGCCGAAGGGCCGAGGGCATCAGAAGTGGAGCACCTTCCATTCCCTATGAAGGCTTAAAGAAACTCTCCTCCGCAGCTTTGCTCCCAAGGACCAGCTCTCTCTACTCGGAGTATAAAAATCTTTGCATTCTTATTAATGAGTCAGATTAGTAAGTTCGATCTTTCTTTTTTGCAGGTCCAAAGGTCTTTGTACAGAGTTTGATTTGCATTTGAACTCCATAAAATCGAGCATTTTTCAGATTGTCTAAAAACAATCGAAGATCATCCGAAGACCAGTCTGCCGAATGATTTAAAATGACCTTATACTGTCGGATTTCAAATTGATCTCGAGATTTTTTATCTATATGGGGAGAACGAATCACAGTAAATCGTTGAACTTTTAAAGGCAATGTGTACTTAGAAAATGCAGATGGCTTCGACGAAGACACGGTTTTGCTTTCTATATGTGAAGATGCATGCGAAATCATTGTATTTAGTTGATGCAAAGCTTTTTCAACAAAACAATATTCAAAAGCTTTCAAAGAAATTTGAATTTTATGAGAGAGAGCTGTCATGTTTCTATTTTTGTATTTTATAAAAGAGCGAAAAACGGGAGAGAAAAAACGAGTCCCTACCAAGCTTGAGATCTTGGATCGATAGACATAGATGATTGACAAGAATGAAAACAATTCAAAGCCAGCATCCTTCTCCCTGAGCTCTGCTCGGAGCAAGAGATCTGTGATCCTGGCCCCCATGAGCAATGCTTGAGGGGGGCTGATCTTCGTTCCTCTGGTTCTTCCCTCTTTATATTACAAAATTCATCACACAGAAGGAAGCCGAGAGATATCAAAGGCTTACACAGACGGGGTTGTAGTTCAGTTGGTAGAACGCATGCTTTGCAAGCATGATGTCATCGGTTCGAGTCCGATCCACTCCATACTCTTTGTGAGGGGCGCTTCCAACAGAAGTGCCCCTCACACTGCCTTGATTTCAATAGATGTCAAAGAAGAACGAAGAACTTCGCTCTTCTTTGACAAGAAGATCCTATGTATCACTCTGTCAGACTCTCAATCTCTTGTGTAAGATCACTTGTGTCATTGTGTAGCTTGCGACCGGATTTGAACCGGTGACCTTTCCCTTACCATGGGAGTGCTCTACCGACTGAGCTACATAAGCGTGTACCCTCCGGCACTCTGGTGCTTCTGTGGAGAAATGGCTGAGAGGCTTAAGGCATTGGTTTGCTAAATCAACGTGTGACTTCTGTTGCACCATGGGTTCGAATCCCATTTCCTCCGGAAAAACAAGAGACTCAAGAAAGCTTTGTGAAGGGAAGGGCCTTCTCTTCCGTGTTTTCCCTAGAAACAGTCTTAAGTCTTTACTTATTAAGAAAAAAATTTAATTATGGCGATGGAATCTCAAAAATCAGATCTTCTTTCTTCACTTCCCTCAGCTGCTCTTTCAAAAACAGTTGAATCCACCTTTGTGTCAAAAAAAGTAAAAAACTTTACCTTAAATTTTGGACCGCAGCATCCTGCTGCTCACGGTGTGTTACGACTTGTTCTTGAGATGAACGGAGAGGTGGTTGAACGAGCAGATCCACATATCGGTTTACTGCATAGAGGAACTGAAAAACTTATCGAATATAAAACCTATTTACAAGCTTTACCTTATTTTGATCGCTTAGATTATGTATCTATGATGGCTCAAGAACATGGATATTCACTTGCTGTTGAAAAATTATTGCACGCAGAAGTTCCACTTCGAGCACAATATATTCGTGTCCTTTTTTGTGAAATTACACGTATTTTAAATCATTTACTTGCTCTGACTTGTCATGCAATGGACGTGGGGGCGCTAACTCCAATGCTTTGGGCCTTTGAAGAACGAGAAAAACTCATGGAATTCTATGAACGAGTGTCTGGTGCGCGTATGCACGCTGCTTACATTCGCCCTGGAGGAGTGTCTCAAGACCTTCCAATTGGGCTCTGTGAAGACATTTATTTATTTTGTCAACAATTTGCCTCACGCCTTGATGAACTCGAAGAAATGTTAACCAATAATAGAATATGGAAACAACGCCTTGTCGATATTGGAAAAGTGACAGCTGAACAAGCAATGGATTGGGGATTTACTGGTGTGATGCTTCGAGGATCTGGGGTGTCTTGGGATCTGAGAAAAAACATGCCCTATGATGCCTATGACTCTTTTGATTTTGAAATTCCAGTGGGTACACAAGGTGATTGTTATGATCGATATCTTATTCGTATGGAAGAAATGAGACAAAGTCTTCGAATTATGTTACAAGCTCTCAATACCATGCCATCAGGAATGATCAAAACAGATGATCGCAAGATTACTCCTCCTTCACGCGGGCAAATGAAAGAATCAATGGAATCACTGATTCATCATTTTAAACTCTATACAGAAGGGTTTTCTGTCTCTGCGTCAGAAACATATACCGCTGTTGAAGCACCAAAGGGTGAGTTTGGAGTATACCTTGTGAGTAATGGTACAAACAAACCATATCGTTGTAAGATTAGAGCTCCTGGTTTTGTGCACTTACAAGGACTGGATATGATGTCGAAGCACCACATGCTTGCAGATGTTGTAACTATCATTGGTACACAAGACATTGTATTTGGTGAAGTTGACAGATAAGTCAAAGATCAGCATATCACATACAACACGGAACACGTGATCGAAAAGCGTGAAGACTTGGGCTTTCAGCCCTGAATCTCCCAACTTGTCCCAAAAAGCAATGCTCGCGGGGCAAGAGGAGTGAAGTACTGCCCCCCCACGAGCAATGCTCGTGGGAGGCAGGATTCGGAAATATCAGTATTTTTGTGTGACAAAAAAGTCAAAGAGCGTGTTCTTCCGGTTATCGGGTGTGTAGCTCAGTTGGTTAGAGCATCGGATTTTTAATCCGGTGGTGGTGGGTTCGAGTCCCTCCATACCTAAAGTCATTGTATGTACAGCATTGCGGAATTGAGTAATTGGGAACTCGTCAGGCTCATAACCTGAAAGTTGCAGGTTCAAGTCCTGCTTCCGCTCATAGTTTGGAGAGATGTCTGAGTGGTCTAAGGTATCAGTCTTGAAAACTGACGTAAGGGAACACCTTACCGTGGGTTCGAATCCCACCCTCTCCGAATCAAAAAAACACGTGAGAGCATGATAAAACTAAAAATATATTCAAAAGAACTTCGTTTGAGAGCTTTTTCATTGGTATTTTCCTTGCTGTGTACCTTTCTCATCCTCTATACATATTCAACTGAATATCTATGGTTTTTAACCAAACCTATTTACATCTTAGAAAATGCTCAGAGTGCGAAAGACCTTGCTTCCTTTTCAGGGCTTCACTTTCAATGTACAGAAATTTCAGAAGCCTTTAAGACCTATGTATATGTAGCTTTTGCACTTTCGGGTTTCTTTGTATTCCCTCTTGTGCTTTACCATGTTTTTTGTTTCTTTGCTCCAGGATGCTTCCTCTTTGAAAGACTCTCCTGGCGATTTCTTCTGTTCACCCTCATTGTCATAGTCTACGGAGCTTTCTTTTTCGGATTAAAAATATGTGTCCGTGAATTCTGGTCTTTTTTTTCAAACTTTGAAATTCATAGATTTACCCTCAATCTTCAACTCGAAGCACGTATTCTAAACACAGTACACTTTATATTTAAAATTATATTCTTGACTCAATGTTTTTGTCAGCTTCCTCTTTTTTTTTATATCCTTCTCAAAGAAGATAAAATAAGCTCACAGTTTTTATCAGAAAAACGAATATATATTTATGTATCTCTCATTCTCATCACAAGTGTCGTCGCCCCTGCTGACCTTTATGTTCAAGCTTTTCTAATTGGAATTCATCTGGTCTTTATAGAAATATTGATCCTATTCACTTTCGTATTTGAACATTTTCTGAAGAAACAACAAAAATCAGCACCTTGAGCCAAGGATTGGAGGAGAGCACCGAAGGGCCGAAGGGCCGAAGGGCCGATCGGCCGATGGGCCGATCGGCCGATGGGCCGATCGGCCGATGGGCCGAAGGCATCAGAAGTGGAACCTGTTCCACTTCTGATGCCTCGGGAGCCTCACATGCTAGGATCTCTTTGTATCGGGGTGCGGGCTTGCCCGCACCCCTATGACCGTAGGGCCGAAGAGCCAAAGAGACGAGAAAAAGAGAAACACACACAAACATAAAAACCAAAACCCGGGGGAGAAAGTTGCGAATGCGTTCACGGATATACATAAAAGAGGGCTTATAGCTCAGTTGGTAAGAGTGTACGCCTGATAAGCGTAAGGTCAGTAGTTCAAATCTACTTAAGCCCATAGTTGAAACTAAGTCCTCTTCGTCTAGTGGTCAGGACATTGCCTTTTCAAGGCAATAACACGGGTTCGAACCCCGTAGGGGATACAAAAAGGGAAATAGTTCCAATGGTAGAGCAGTGGTCTCCAAAGCCGAAAGTAGGGGTTCGACTCCCCTTTTCCCTGCGGACCTTGGTCTCCTGAAAGATGAAATCCAAGATCAAAAAGAACTCAGGCTCCCGATTCCTGACGACCACGAGCATTGCTCGCGGGGACCAGATCTTCGATCTTTCGGTCATAGGGAATGGAACATGTTCCATTCCCTATGACCGATCCTCAGACCTTTGGTCAAAAAGACATAAGACCAAAGGGTCTTATGTCTTTGGCAACAATTAAAAAAAAGAAAATATATGATTCTTGCTCTTGTTTGTAGTATTGCACAAATTCTTGGAATTATAGTTCCTTTACTTGTAGCTGTAGCTTTTCTAACACTTGCAGAAAGAAAAGTGATGGCTTCTATGCAAAGACGAAAAGGACCAAATGTAGTTGGTATCTTTGGTGTTTTTCAACCTTTCGCGGATGGATTAAAACTCCTTGTGAAAGAACCCGTACTTCCCAGTAACGCAAACAGCGTTATCTTTTTATTAGCTCCAGTACTAACATTTACATTAAGTTTAATTTCTTGGTCTGTTATTCCTTTTGATTCTGGTGTTGTTCTTGCTGATTTAAATGTTGGAATTCTTTACCTATTTGCTATCTCATCTTTAGGTGTATATGGAATTATTACAGCGGGTTGGTCAAGTAACTCGAAATACGCTTTTTTAGGAAGCTTACGATCAGCTGCTCAGATGGTGTCATATGAAGTCTCTATTGGTTTAATTTTAATCACAGTGCTTCTATGCGTAGGATCTTTAAATTTATCAGACATTGTAAAAGCTCAACAAGATGTGTGGTTTTGTGTTCCTCTCTTTCCATTATTAATTCTTTTTTTTGTATCTTGTCTTGCTGAAACAAATCGAGCACCTTTTGATCTTCCTGAGGCAGAAGCAGAACTTGTAGCTGGGTATAATGTAGAATATTCTTCAATGGGATTTACCTTATTTTTTCTTGGTGAATATGCCAATATGATTATGATGAGCTCGATGTGTTCTATTTTATTCTTAGGTGGTTGGCTTTCTCCATTCGGTGAACTTGAAGGACCTTTATTTCTCTCGTGGATACCAGGATCTTTTTGGCTGGCAGTCAAAACTGTATTTTTTCTCTTTCTTTACATTTGGGTTCGTGCGGCATTCCCTCGATACAGATATGATCAATTAATGAGATTAGGATGGAAAGTGTTCCTTCCGCTGTCGCTCGCATGGGTTGTCTTAGCAGCTGGAATACTCAGAGCATTTGATTGGTTACCATAAAACGTCAATACACTCCTCTGTTTGGAAAACCCGAAAGGACCAGAGGAACGAAGTTCTGGCCCCCACGAGCAATGCTCGTGGGGGCCAGGATCGAAGATCTGGTGGGCGCTCACTCTGTGAGCGCCCCCAGGAAAAAAGCTCTGGCCCCATAAGGCCAGAGGTCTAAAAGCATATTAATACGTTAGAATTCGTAGATCGGAGGTTCGAAGCATCAGAAGTGGGGTATGTTCCACTTCTGATGCTTCGGGGTGCGGACGAACACTTTCGCACCTTCTTTGTCCCGTGGCTCTTTAGCTCAAGATTTTTCTATCACATAAAATGGAGGTCAAACACTGAGAGCTTCAGTTCAAAACTCAGTCTGTAGAAACACCTTAAGTTTGTTATTCCCAGTCCAGCGCCCCTTTCTTCCACTCATAAAAAAATCCAACAGTTAAGATAAATAAAAATATCATCATAGACCAAAACCCAAAGAAATCAATATGACTTAAAGATACAGCCCATGGAAATAAAAAAGTCACTTCCAAATCAAAAATGATAAATAAAATCGCTACAAGATAAAAGCGAATATCAAATCGCCCTCGTGCGTCATCAAAAGGATCAAAGCCACATTCGTATGCAGAGATCTTTTCCATATCTGGATTTCGTGTTGCAAAAAGAAAAGATGAACCAAGTATCACAAGAGATAAGATTAAACTTATACCGAGATAAATGAGAATAGGAAAATATTCAAACATATTTGTTTTGTTTCTTGTTTAGGACTGAAGCTTAGATAACAGATTCAGTCGTATGAATGCTTAGAAATTAAGCTCAAAAATAATGTGAAGGAACGAAGTTCTGGCGCTCACGAGCATTGCTCGTGGGCGCCAGGATCGAAGATCTGGTGGGCGCTCACTCTGTGAGCGCCCCCAGGAACGAAGTTCTGGCCCCCACGAGCATTGCTCGTGGGCGGTAGGAAGTTCTGGTGGGCTATGAGCGCCCACCAGGAAAGTTTTTCCAATCACACTGCTTTTTTCATGATTGGTGATAGAGTTCAAAATAGACTTAACCGTGTCTCTCACTTTGAAGTAATACATACGGCGAAGAAAAGTTTCACAGTCGAGGTCGAAATGGGTTCGGGTGTTTCATTGTCTTCAATATAAGTCTTTGTATGTTGTAAAGAAAAGAGTCAATCCAACCGCAGGTTCCCCTACGGTTACCTTGTTATGACTTCGCTCTAGTTAAAAATTGTACTCTAGTAAGAAAAAATCAAAGGACATTCTTTGTAGAGAGAACCACCTTCATTGTTCTCAAGGCAAAAGATGAGACCATTGTTTTTTTTCAAACGTCCAGTCAAATTGATTTCCGTAGCGTGACAGGCGGTGTGTACAAGGCTCAGGTACGAATTCACCGCGGCATGCTGATCCGCGATTACTAGTGATTCCACCTTCATGCTGTCGAGTTGCAGACAACAATCTGAATTGAGATAACTTTTGAGGATTTGCTCCAGCTCGCACTCTTGCTTCCCATTGTAGCTATCATTGTAGTACGCGTGTAGCCCAGCCCATAAGGGTCGTGCGGACTTGACGTCATCCTCGCCTTCCTCCAGTCTATCACTGGCAGTTTTTGAAAAACACAAAGCTGCAACACAGCCTGTGTTAGATTTCAAATGAGGGTTGCGCTCGTTCTAGAACTTAATCCGACATCTCACGACACGAGCTGACGACAGCCATGCAACACCTGTTCAAAGAATAGAACATAGTATAACCTATGTGTTCGCAATGAATGTCAAGGACTGGTAAGGTTTTGCGCGTTGTTTCGCATTAAACCGCATACTCCACCACTTGTGTGAGCCCCCGTCAATTCCTTTGAGTTTTAACCTTGCGGCCGTACTCCTCAGGCGGTCGGTTTGTGCGTTAGCTGTCCCCCCGCAGCTTTGCAACGAGAGGGAACCGACATAGTTGACTGTATGGACTAACGGGGTATCTAATCCCGCTCGCTCCCCATACCTTCATACCTCAGCGTCAGTGATGAACTAGAAGGCTGCCTTCGCTTTTGGTATTCCTTCTCATCTCTACAGATTTCACTCTTCCATGAGAAATTCTACCTTCTTCTTTCATACTCAAGTATTTTGGTTTTGAAAACAGTCCAAAAGTCAAGCTCTCGGTTTTCATTTTCAACTTCAAATACCGCCTACGTATCCTTTACGCCCAGTCATTCTGAATAACGCTTGCCCTACCTGTATTACCGCGGCTGCTGGCACAGGTTTAGCCAGGACTTGTTTTTGAAATACTGTCAACATCATTCTTTCATCAAAGGGTTTTACGACCAAAAGAGCCTTCATCACCCACGCAATAGAGCTAGATCAGGCTTTCGCCCATTGTCTAAAATTCCTCACTGCTGCGATCCGTAAATCTCTAGACCGTGTCTCAGTTCTAGTGTGGCTGAACGTCCTCTCAGACCAGCTAAGGATCATTGGCTTGGGAGGCTTTTACCCTTCCAACTACCTAATCCTCCGTAGGCTCATCATAAAGCAGTCTTTGCCTTTGAGTATTCGGAATTTTATTCCGAACTTTATGGTAGATTCCCACGTGTTACTCACCCGTTCGCTATGGCCTAGCTTACAATTGCTTCTGTTCTTAGGCCATTCAACTTGCATGTGTTAAGCCTATTGCTCGCGTTCATTCTGGGCCAGGATCAAACCCATATGTTCAGTCTATATTGTTATTGTATTGATTGAAAAAAAACCAAAGAATACAGTTTTTTGTCTCAATCGTGCAATTGGCATACGCTTATCATATTTTTGATGTACACTCTAAAGGAATCAAAACTTTTAAACACAAAGCACAGCAGGGTCCACCCACAAGCCTGAGGGCGCTCACTATGTGAGCACCCCAGAAATCTGCGACTAGGCTGAATTATTTTTTATTTTGATTTGCGAGACGCTCTAAATTCACAACAGCTTGTTTGACTAATACAGATTGAAAGTTTTTTTTTGACTTGTAAAATTCCTCCAGCACTGCTCCTCGAAAACTAGTTGAAATAGCTTCTTGAAGTTGATTTGATACATTGCTAAAACTCATTAAAGTATTTAATTTATGTTCAATTTGATCTTTAAGAAGACTTTGTAATGCTTTTTTCTTTTGAAGACTCACATGTTTCACCTCTGTTAAAGAAAATTGACCAATTTTCTTGATAAAAGAATGAATTGAAAGTTGTTTTTGGTGTTCTTCGATAAGTTCAAGAACAAGTTGCTCTTTTAGATTATAAAAATTTTGAAGTTCTTGAGCAATAAGCTGACTTCTTTCATTGAGAGATTGTGTGATTGATTCCCCAAGCATTTTTTGACAGGTGAAAATAAAAGCAATGAAACAAATGAGAATTAAAGTTTCTTCATTATAGATAAAAATATGTTTTGAACTTAAAGTTAAAAATGCTAAAATCCCTAATCGAACAAAGAGACGATTATCAGGTTGGAAGGCTTTTTGAAGCGAAGATACTAAATTTTGAAGGAAGGTTGGATTCATGTGTATCATATTTTAAAAAATGCCCGTGTTCGACGATACAAGCTCATCGAATACAGAGCTCGGGAGAAGAGGATCGGAGGACTGAAAGTATCGGGGTGCGAGCCTGCTCGCACCCCTATGATCCGAGGGCCGAAGGGCCGAAGGCATCAGAAGTGGAACAGGTTCCATTCCCTATGACATCGAATCGCGGCGAGAACTTTTTTTATTTCTTAGTTGGTTTGACAAGTCCAGCTTTTTTACGTGTCAAACTTTTAAGTAAGACAGTATTAAAAAAAATATCTTTCGAAGTTTTTACACTTTCAGAAGTACTTAAAGAAGCGATTCCTGAAGCTTTATACGAAGATGGAGCTATCACTGTTTTGAGGTTATGAAGTGTTAAGGTTTGGGCAAAACTTAAATTTTGAACTGAATGAATATAGGTTTTATTCATTTTTTGAAGTTTTTTTTTGTTTATATCTTGAAGAATTTTCGAGACCCAAGAAGATGTTTTTTGATAGCTTTCATTTAAAAAATGTTTCGATTCTTTGAAAGCTTCGCTGAGAGCTTCATCTCTCATTTTTTTTACTTTTTCATTTTCTTCTTTCATAAGTAAAAAATCAGTCTGTCCAGCATTTCCTGAGTTCATTTTCATATTACGAACTTTTAGAATCTTACTCATTTTTGGAAGAAAATATTTAACAAGAACTAAATAAAAACCGAGGTAAAAAAAACAAAGCCAGAAAAATTGTGAAAAAAAGGTGAGTTGATCTAATTGAGGCATGCTTCGTTCTTTTATTTATAGATATGAAGAGAGTTCCCACACAGAAGACCTGTCCTCTTGCGAACAAAGCTCGGGGGGACACAAATCCTGACGGCCACGAGCATTGCTCGTGGCCGTCAGAACTTTGTTCCTGGGTCCACTGTGTGTTTTCTCCATATGAATGGATGACTTTCAAATACAAGACATCACAGAGAGACAGACTCGACACTGGTTCAAGCCTGTATTGGATAGGAAGAACCCTATCCTTTAATCAAATTGATAAATTCAACTGCTATACTTCCTCTTACGCGGTAATACACCACTAAAAGAGCTAATCCAATGGCTGATTCTGCAGCTGCAACAGTTAAGATAAATAAAGCGAACATTTGACCGACTAAGTCATCTAAATAAACTGAAAAAAGAACAAAATTAAGGTTGACTGCCAAAAGCATTAATTCTATTGACATTAACATAATGATGATATTTTTTCTATTTAAAAAAATCCCCCAAATTCCTAGGAGAAATAACAGAATTGAAACAGCCAAAAATTGGACTTGATCAGGTGATGAAAACATAGTTTATTTTTTCTTTTATGGAAAACGTGAGAGAACAGGCACATGTGAACTTTCACATCTTTTGGCCGAAGAGCCTTCGGCTCTTTGTATGGGAGACGACAGACTTTCTCACAAAAAAGCTTATGATCGGAGGACTAAAAGTATCGGGGTGCGAGCATGCTCGCACCCCTACGATCGAAGGACCGTAGGGCCGAAGGGCTGAAGGGCCGAAGGCATCAGAAGTGGAACAGGTTCCACTTCTTTTGCATCGGGAGCCTAGCATGCTAGGCTTCCTTTGTAAGTGCTGGCAAGCCAGCACTCCTATGACTGAAGGAACGAAGTTCTGGCGCCCACGAGCATTGCTCGTGGGCGCCAGGATCGAAGATTTGGTTCCCGCGAGCAATGCTCGTGGCTGTCAGGTATCCGGGGAGCATGCTCGAACCCCTATGTATGAGAACTTTTTATCCATTTGTCTCTATAAGAACTCACATTTTTTTTATAAAGATCTGCTCCCTGCGAGTTTCACTCTTGGAGAGCCAGACTCAAAGGAAGGGTCGAAGACCAGTCACCTCTCGGGGCAGCAGGATTTGAACCTGCGACCTTTCGCTCCCAAAGCGAATGCGCTAGCCAGCTGCGCTACGCCCCGAAGGGGAGAGAACATGTGTTACAGAGCTTGCGGGGATCAAGGATCTGCTTCCCTCATCATACGACATCACTATCGTATTCTACAGGAGTTGAACCTGTAACCGGCGACTTAGAAGGTCGCCGCTCTTTCCAGTTGAGCTAAGAATACATGCGGCGAGCACTGTGTGCGGAAGAAGGGTTTTTCATTTTTTATAAGCCGGATTTTGTCAATACACATGAATATGACAACATGATGTTGAACATTTTCCATGTATGCTGGGTGTTCATTTCTCTAAGGAACGAAGTTCTAGTGGGCGTGAGCGCCCCCACAAGCAATGCTCTGGGGGCAAGAAGATGATAGCGTCTGACGTATTCAAAGACCAAAGGTTCATGAACTCGTACACGTGTTCCACTTCTGATGCCTTCGGCCCTTCGGTCTTTCGATATCTTTCCCTTTAGCGATATATTTATCTTGCTCTTCAACGGGTGTTTCTGAAAAAAGAAAATGTTCTTTTTATAAATGCGTTATTTTTTTCATCTGAGCGTGTCCATATAGATGGAAGACGACGTTGTGTAGGTTCTACACTCTCTGCTTAAATGCGTATTTCTGTGATACTTTCCCTAAAATTATTTTTGAAATGAATTAATTTTCGTTTGTTATAAGAGTCCGGACTTTGCCTCAAAAATGATTGACTCATTTTTGTGAACACCTAAAAATGAAAAACTTTGATTTGATTATGATCAAAGATATCGGGGTGCGGGCTTGCCCGCACCCCTATGATCAGTGAACTGAACCAATAAAGAGTGCTCACTATCGGAATTGAACCGATAAGGGTCGCCCCAACAGATTTTAAGTCTGCAGTGTTTACCATTTCACCAAGCGAGCATGTCATCTGATAGAGAAGCTTTGCACCTATCGTTCATATCATAGTGTTTTTTGCGGATATAGATTAATGGTAGATTCCCTGCCTTCCAAGCAGGTTGTGTGGGTTCGAATCCCGCTATCCGCACTTTTCTTCCGCTCGAAAATCGGCTCTCAAAAGCACTGCTTTTAAAGGCAGCCATTTAGGTTTATGCGTCACACGCTTCGAGCTTCATATAAAGACATACACATGACACAAAAAATAAAATTTAAACGATACCGTGGATTAGTTGAATCTTTTGGCTCTCCTCAGTATTTTCCACGTAAAATAACTCACAAACAAGGTTTACTCCTCCAAAAACTCGGAAGTCGTAGAAAAAAAAAACTGTCGTACTTTGGTCAAAATTTACAATCAAAACGACTATTTTCTCTACTATACGGAAATCTTCGCCGAAAACACTTCGTGTTCTTTTTAAAAAAAGCCTCTCAACTTTCAGGATCCTTAAGTGCGAACTTCCTCTCTCTTTTAGAACGAAGATTAGATATCGTTGTTTATAGAATGTTTCAGTTTCGTACATTAGAGTCTGCCCGTCAATATATTCTTCATGGTGGAATCTTACTTAATGGATTACCTGTCAATCTTTCAAGTCTGCAAATTCAACCTGGTGATCTTATTCAGATTCACAATGCACAGGATTTTTTTTCAAGCAAGCTTTCGCTTTTAAGAAATGGCGCAACAGTACCACAAAAGACAGAAAAACAAGAAATGCAATCCAATGCATTCAAGTCCAGTCTGAAAAAGACTGCCCTACGTCCTAGAAAAATAAAATATTCTCATTTTGAAATAAATTTTAAACTCTTAGTAGGAATCTTTTTATTCTCCCCACGACAATTATATTATCCTTTTCAGTTAAAGAAGGAAGACTTTATCCCCAAAAATATGAAATAATACAGATCAACGTGCTTGGAAAGGCTTGAACTCTCAACCCTCAGATCCGTAGTCTGATGCTCTATCCAATTGAGCTACAAGCACACTTTGTGTGTAAAAACTATCCTGCTCCCCACGAGCATTGCTCGTGAGAAGCATAACTTCGTTGCTGCCCCCCAAGAGCATTGCTCTTGGGGGGGCAGGACTTCGATCTTCCTATTAGTTAGAAAATTTGTTTCTTTGACTCATACACCAATACGGCCAAAAAGCAGCAGACGTGTATGAATCAGAGAAAGACATTCAGAAACTCTTGCTTTGTGCATACAAATGAATAGATGAAGATTGACTCGATCACTGTGAGCTTCTCAATCTCAAAAAGCTCTTTGCTTCGTAAATGATCCTATGCACGACGTTCTCTGTAGAGCTTACACGGCTAACCGGCCGAAAGCATGGGGATGCCAATCAGCGTCCCTTTCAGCGGAACACTTGCGTGTTTTAAAAAAGAAAAATAATACTCTATGTTTTCACCTCTTGAACAGTTTACCATTGTACCTCTTATCCCACTCGGATATTTTTCTTTTACAAATTCTGCATTTTTCATGCTTCTCACAACTGGACTTGTGAGTTTTTTATTTTATTTAGTGACCACAAATGGTGGATTTTTAGTTCCAAGCAGATGGCAATCATTTGTAGAAATGATCTATGAATTTGTACTGAATTTAGTTGAAGAACAAATAGGAAGTGCTGGGAAAAAATACTTTCCTTTCATATTTACAACATTTACTTTTTTATTATTTAGTAATTTAATTGGAATGATTCCGTATAGTTTTACAACAACAAGTCATTTTATTGTCACCTTTACTTTATCAATCTCTATTTTTATTGGTGTGACTCTTATTGGCTTCCAAAAACATGGAATTCATTTTTTCAGTTTTTTCTTGCCACCAGGAGCTCCTTTAGCTCTCGCGCCTTTTCTTGTTGTAATAGAAGTGGTATCTTATAGTTTTCGCGGAATCTCGCTGGGTGTCCGTCTGTTCGCCAATCTTATGAGCGGTCACGTTTTATTAAAAGTTCTTGCTGGTTTTGCATGGACCATGCTTTGCTCTGGGGGAGTCTTACTTGTCGCATCAGCAATACCAGTAGTGGTGGTATATCTTTTATTTTTCCTTGAAGTTGGAGTTGCAGCTCTTCAATCGTACGTGTTCGCTATATTAACTTGTATCTATATCAACGACGCTATTCAACTTCACTAATTGTATAATCATTGGAACGGGGCCCTACTTATTGGGCCCTGATCATTCGCGAAATCCATCCGTATCTAAACACGAATGTTATGTTCTACAGTACTGCCAGTAATAAAAAATCTTTGTTAAAGGGTAAATTTGCATATTATAACGAAAGTATTACACAAACGAATGACGGGATAAACGGGACTCGAACCCGCGACCTCTCACGTGACAGGCGAGTACTCTAACCAAACTAAGCTATTATCCCATACAATGAAAAACTGGATTTTGTACAACGCAACTGACAAAAAAAAACACTCTCTATTTAAACTCACTTTGCTTTTCCTAGCGAAAGAGGGAATTGAACCCCCAACATTCAGATTATGATTCTGATGTTCTAACCATTTAAACTATTTCGCCATACGATGTTTTTTTCTTTTTGAAAATTCAATACTGTGAAAAAGATTTTTTTGGGAAACCGTCAAGCTCTCGTGATCGTATTGAATTTGTTACACACCAATGATACGTCTAAGGCTGAACGCATCCACGGGGTGCGGGCAAGCCCGCACCCCGATTATCATATGCTGCCCCCAAAAAGCTTAGCTTTTTGGGAGCAAGGCTTCCCTCTTGCAAGCAAGCTTGCAGAGAGCAGATCTGACGATGAGAGTGATACTCAGGTATAAGCCCTACTCTGTCTTATTTTTTAGCTGATTTTCCAGCAATTTCTGTTGCTTTTAAAGCAGTAGAATCTAATTCTTTAATTGCAGGAATCTCTTCAAAAGTATGAAAACCTGGAGGTGATGGAAGCATCCACTCAAGAGTAGTTGATGCATTTGAATTTCCATCAAAAGCCCAAGGATTATTCGGACATACTTCATTTCCTGTCAGTGTTTTATACACCACATAAAAGAAGAATAAAGATGAAATAATAGATAAATAAGATCCATAACTCGCGATTGCATTCCAATCTGCGAAAGCATCAGGATAATCTGGGATACGTCTTGGCATACCCGCAAGTCCCAAGAAATGCATTGGAAAGAAAGTGATGTTTACTCCTAAGAAAAAAGTCCAAAAATGAATTTGACCTAATGTTTCAGGATACTGTAAACCTGTAATTTTTCCGATCCAGTAATAAAATCCAGCAAACATTCCAAATACTGCACCCATTGAAAGCACATAATGGAAATGAGCAACCACATAGTAAGTCCTACGTAAAAAGCTCGGCTTTCACTTTCATGAAAGAGTGGACTATGTCATCACAAAAAAACCATGGTGAAGCAAGGGTGATACACTGTGTCATCACCGCCAACTGTCGCTTGTCTTTTTGTGTTTCGCGTGTAGTCTCTGAGGAGCGAACCAGGCACATATGTTCTGTGTGCGGTCGAAAGAGGGGATCGGAGAGCCCCTCTTTCACAACTGTTGTCCTTTCCTGCAAATTGTCCATTGTTCTATGCCCGTGTGCAACGCACACCATATCGCTTGGCAGATCCGAAGATGTGCTTCAATACTGTTGGCCTTTAGGAGTTTCTTGCATATAGCGAAATTTAGCCACGACACCCTATGTTTTCAAATATCTGTACGCCCCCTCTAGAGGTTCTCGGACTCTAAACGAGGAGAAAGCAGGAGAAAGCGTTTTTCAAACTCTTGCCTTTGTGTTTCCTTCGATCCCAACAATCCAAATGAATCGACACGTTTTTCTGCATATGCTTTCTTATGCAGCGCATTCAAGCTTCCAGGTCGACAAAATTCTAGAATATTCTGAACATGTGTTACATTAAAAGTTTCCAACATATACATATGCGAATTGACTCTTCGAACTCTATTTGGAAGCTGAAAATACTGCTTGACAGCAAGAAGAAAGGCTTCTTCATACTTTTGCGCGAGTGAAAAAGAACATGATTTCCCAGACTTACGAAAAGAAAAACATCCTTCCGCTTCAATGATTCCGCATAACCAATGCACAAAATGAGGTCGTTGTAAAATATCTTGTGCTTTATATGGTGTCAACATTTTGAAAAAATCTAACAATGGATGAGGAGCACCAGAAAAGTCTGAATGCTGAGCTGGGGCTCTTCCATGAAAATCTGCCGCATATGCAGCTTTTTCCCACATATCTCGAAAAGTTCGCAGATAGAGATATTCAGAGTACCCGATCGAATTCTGAAAAGCATACTGAAAAAAACCATATCGAATTCGAGCTTTTGTCAATCTCAACCCATGCTTTTCAATAATGCCCATAATTTTCGGTATACGGTCTCTGTGATCTTCAACCAGGGACACTCTCGTTCCATGTGCGGTAATCTTCACATTTCCAATGTTTAATTTTCGATGAATAAAGGTAAGCATTCTATAGTTTTCTTCTGTGTTGTTCAGTTTAATGATAATTCGATATTGAAGGGACGCCTTTCTCCAATGATTCACTTGAATAGAGCCATCTCCTTCCAGAAGTCCGAGGAAAAAAGATTCAAGTTGATCCTGAAAAGATTGAGGTCCATGAGAACTTTTGTGAACAATGATATTTGAGTTAGACATACATAACATTTAATGTTTTATCGTGGAGGGCAATATCTAGGCCTGAGTTTGATAAAATAACACCGGTCACTCCTCCTACAGTAAATAAGAAAAGGAAACCTACAGCAAAAAGCATTGGTGTCTTTAATACAATACTTCCTCCCCACATAGTAGCAATCCAGCTAAAAATTTTAATCCCTGTAGGAACAGCAATAATCATGGTAGCTGCTGTAAAATACGCTCGAGTATCTACATCTAAACCAACAACATACATGTGATGCATATATGCAAACACGAATTGGGGGAGAACCCCCAACTCATGCTCAAAAGTAATATCTTTCGTATATTACATGGACTCTATCATCAACTTTTCATTGCCCGTGGGTCCAAGCCTCACAGGCACATTGTTCAAAGAATAAAAAATAAACCCGCAAGTGCTGCCCCGTCCCACAAGCGAGGCTTAATTTGTGTTTAGTCTTCTTCTTTGAGTTTATTCAGTAAATTTTCCACTTTTTTTAAAACCTTTCCTTCCCATTCCACAGTTTTTCGATTTTGAATATATCTCATCATTTTTTGAAAACGATGGAGCGCAATAGACTTTTCTGAAAGCAAAGGATATTTTTTAAAATAATTCATAAGAAATTCAAGACATTTTAAATGTGTGCATGTATAACGCAGCATTTCTTGTCCGACTCTTCGGATAATGACGTTGCCATCTTTATCTTTTGTCTTACGGATTGAAATACACCCGTTTTTTACGAACTCATTTTTTATTTTTTCTAATATCCATCTTTCAGCAAGTTGATCTAAAATATAACGACATCGAAGACGATAACCAAGTGAATATCTTTTATCTTTGGATTTTCCCACATAAAAGCATCCCTCCGCATCAGTAAATCCTGAAAGCCACGCGTTATTTTCAAAAAAAAGAAATTCATGCTTTCCAAGAAAATGAATAGGAGGTCTTCCATCTTTGCAGGCTTGTGCGTTTCGGTTCTGAAGAAAAAGAAGAAAGTTGTCATTTATCTTATTGAGAACAATGTTCCCATTAAACAAATGAACAATTCTGTCTATATCCGATCTTTTTGACACTGAAAATCGATAGTAAAGATTACCGCACTTTCCCACATAAGGGGTGGTTGTCACACGGCCAAATCCTAATGTGGTTCGAATGTTCTGAAGAATTCGTTTCTCTTTCTGATTGATAATAAACTCTAAAGAGGACGGTTTTGAAGAACTAAAACAAGAGTCACCTTCACAAAATCCGATAAACCATTCTAAAAAAGTGGGCGAACATGTTTTTATATGTTCTGGCAAGTGGTTGAAAAAATTCTGAAATCGAAAAGTTGTTTTGCGTATAGTCTCTGAGGATCCACAATCTTTCATATATATTTTTTTTATGTATAAATATCCCAATTTTAGTACCTCTTTAGGCTTGGGGAAAGCACTCGTCTTTCAATTGTGTTTCCTGCTGATTGGCCAATTTAAAAGATTTTTCCGGAAAATCTAAGCTTTTGCTTTGTTTTCTGTTATGACGGACTTTTAACTTCAGGCGGTTCCAGCATATAGCAAAATTTGTCAGCACTCTTCACAAAGTGCGGGGCCCATCTTATTCTGTTAAGCCCATACAATAAATCCTAAAATTCCAATACTTAACATCGCGTATACCATTCCAAGATATCCAAAAACTGGTTTACGAGAAAAAGTAGAAATCACTTGACTAATAATTCCAAACGCAGGAAGAATGAGAATATACACTTCAGGGTGTCCAAAGAACCAAAAAAGATGTTGGAACAGAATAGGGTCTCCTCCTCCAGCAGGATCAAAAAAACTTGTATTTAAATTACGGTCAGTTAAAAGCATTGTAATACCCTGTACTGTTGACTTGCTCTCATGTGAGCATGGAGCGAAAAAAACCACAAAAAACCAAAAGCCTTTGAGATGCCTTTTTCTTTCTCCTCAAAAATTCATACCGATGATCGTAGTTATCGGGGTGCGCGCTTGCTCGCACCCCTATGATCGGACTGAATTTAGGGCAAGTACGCCACTATTTTCATAGTGGGTCGGACTATATCATATGTATGTATATTCTTTTGTGTGTCAACACAATGTTATTCAAAAAAAAGTTTTCAAATGTGTCCAGTCAAATGTCGTTCGTGCGTCATTAAAGTCTTTCTTTATGGCAAGAACAATGGGAAAACTTGCATCCATCAGGTGTTTTTTCTCACGAACCATTTCAACAACCTGACACCAATCTCGGAAATCCATATATTTCGCCCCAGCAAGCGAACATTCTTTCAGATACTGCAGTAGACACAGATTGCCAGCGAGGCTGGTTGTGCGAATGCGCCAGAATTCTCCCTTTCCTTTGCGCTGTATGATGCGAGGTTCGGGAGCTAAGAAAGATTTGGAAATTGTAGTAAACAAAGGACGATCTTCTTCGTGTGAGTACGCTTGTTCAATGACAAACGAAGGCGAAATTCGACGTGGTGGTGTGAGAGTACATCGGATTTCAAAACATCCGGCAGCTTCAATAAAACCAGCCAACCACGCATTCGAAAACACAGGGGAAGTGTCTTTGGGGCCTACAACAAAGTTTCCATATCCGCGCTCATTGAGGCATGTCAAGAAACGTGAAAATTGATGACATTTTGATGTGCGAAGTTTTCCATTGATCATATGAACAAGAGCAACGCAGCCTTCTCGATCGATCACCGTTAAAATATAGGCTTGTTTTCCCGATGTTCGACACAGGCTTCCATGCCCAAGATGAGCTAAGACCATCTGTGCAAGAGGCAAATCTTTGAGAGCAAAGCATATTTGAATGGACGGATAGAGAGTGTTCCCCTTGTTTGTTCGGTGGCGTGCTGGGCTATAAAAATGGCCATCACCTTCAATCAAGCCAGCGAGATAAAAAGGAAATTGAGAAGTTGACATAAGAATTTTGTGTTATAACATACATCCTGGCGTGTAGTCTCTGAGGTTCCACTGGAAGTCAAAGCGATGTTGGGGAATACATGTGAATCTTCACCTCTCCAACAGCCTTTCGATCGTACCAGCGTGACCTGCTGATTGGCCGTGATAGGCGAATGTGCCGTATCAGGAGGCGGTTCCAGCATATAGCCAGGTTTTCATCTACAAAGCCTTGACAAGAGAGTGCCCTGTGGTTGGCTTATAGGGATGCGGCAGTATTCAATTTACCGGCTAAAACAGGAAGTGACAATAGTAATAAAATCGCAGTAATAAATACAGCCCATACAAATAAAGGAAGTCTGTGCATAGTCATACCTGGACCTCTCATATTTAATACAGTGGTAATAAAGTTAATAGCACCTAAAATAGAACTAATCCCGCTTAAGTGAAGACTAAAAATAGCTAAATCAACAGAACCACCAGAGTGGCTTGTGATATTGCTCAAAGGGGGATAACAAAAAATGTTGGTAATCAACATGTTCTCATTGAATGAGAGCACTCTCATTACACGCTCTATGTCACCATAGAGATCGGACTATACCATCATCTCATTCACAACACCTACTCTCTCCCCCACGAGCAATGCTCGTGGGGAGCAGAACTGCATTCCAGCCCCCCATGAGCAACGCTCATGGGGGCTGATCTTCGATCCTGGGGGCGCTCACAAAGTGAGCGCCCACCAGATCTTCGATCCTCATCTCCTATGAAAGGAGATTTTCGAAGACGTCGAAGGAAATCCTGAGTGTGTTTCAATGTTTCACACTGCCCTCTATATTTCAAAGCTCGACTCCATATTCTAAACTCAAGGGATTTCACCCCCTTGAAGGTATTTTTAAAAAAAGCTTCGATGTTTTGTATGGATCGAAAGTTCGTGGTATCTAAGCTCCAAAAAGTAGAACCAGCAGAATTCCATTTCACCTGTGCTCTTATTTGAAAAATCTCTCGAAAAAACAGTAAAATAATCTCGTCGGTTTTTTGAGTGAGCCCAAATCCATGGCAATATCGCTCTTTCTCTTTTTTTGTAATGTAAAAGCTCCCCTCCGCTTCAGTAAAGCCAAGAACCCAAGACTTGGTCGGTCGTTCACCGCGACCCCAAGCAGGCGAAGCTTTCTTTTTGTTCTCTAAAGCTGCTGCTCGAAGAGCACGAAGACGCTCAGATTTTTCAGCGTAAGACAAGGTGGGATCCTCATAGATGAAAAGACCTTGCTTAAAGGCCTCGTAATCATAAGCTTTCACCGAGAATAAGGAAGACCCATCAAAAATGGGAAGAATAGAGTTTTTGAGATATCGGCGATCTCTGACTCTATATTGAGCCATGCGTTCTCCAGCATAAGATACCGAACCCACTTGAAGCACAGATTTTATAAAATATAAGACTCGAAGGTTATAAAGGCTGGCAGAAATTTGAAAAGTGAACTGCCATACGCCATCCTTGGTTTCATTCATGGAAAAACAGCCATCTCCATCGGTGAAACCAACGAGCCAGTGAGAAAGATTGATATGGTGAGTGAATGGATGCTTCACGTTAAGTCTCTGATGGGAAGATGATGTAAACCACTGCTCTCCTTTTCGGAAAATCGTGGACCCATCTGCCCAGGCGGATTGTTTTTTTGTAATACACATTTTTACTGATTTTTTTGAATATCGAGTAGTCCATTACTTCGCAAAAAGTTTCCCGCATCGAGTGAAGTTTTTTTTATACAAAGCATTCAAAAAGAAGCTTTCAGCGGCAGATCTTCGATCACGCTTCAAAAACTTCAGTCTTGTTTTTGAACACTTCGGGACCGCTTATCCCATGCAAACGGTCCACCCTGTTCCTACTCCAACCTCAACAAGTGCTGAGCTTAAAAGAAGTAAAAGTGATGGTGGTAATAACCAAAAACTAATGTTATTTAAACGCGGAAATGCCATATCCGGAGCACCAATAAGAATTGGAACGAACCAGTTCCCAAATCCTCCAATAAGAGCAGGCATCACCATGAAGAAAATCATTAAGAAAGCATGAGCAGTGATGATAACGTTGTACAATTGATGGTTCCCAGCTAATATCTGATTACCTGGTGAAGCTAACTCCATACGAATAAGCATTGAAAAACAAGTTCCAAGAACTCCCGAAAAAGCACCAAAAATAAGATACAGAGTACCAATATCTTTATGATTGGTTGAAAAGAGCCAACGATTTGCAAAATTTGTCATACGCAGTTTTTATAATACAGGCACGGAAGTGCTCCCCGGTCTGCAAACAGAGCTCACAGGAGAGAGCAAGATAGCGGGTCCTCCGCGACTTCACGTGAAGCATAAGGCAGAGTTCTATTGAAAGAAGACCCGCTTCGAGTGCTTCCATGCAGAAGTGTCAATACACCCCTGTGTGCCAGGCTTTTGGTTGAATGCCTTCGAGATCTCTTCGGATCAAAAGCCTGGCACAAAATGAAGGCTGCCATAAGGATGCGGAAATGTTCGTATCCCATGGAGTTGACAAAAACCTTTGATGAAGATCAGCCTCTTCTTCTTCTTATATAGAAACACAAGTGAGATACAGACGTCGCCTTGTAGAAGCTCTGTGCCCTTAGAGCTACACCCTTTTCGGCATACGAGTAAAAGTATCACCCTGGAAAAAAGGAGCCGTCACACATCGACTTCAGGGAGAGCATGGATGGTGAGAAGAGTCAAACTTCAGGAAAAACAACAAGCTGCCCGCTCTATACTCCGAAAGTTCTTTGGAAGAGAAAGCTCTTTCTTACAAATAAGAGGCCAGCAATGGACAGCTTGTCAAAGATATGGAGCGGAAAGCTGACTTTGGAAGAACACATAACATGAAGGGCTGGAATACGACATTTCGCTTCCACTCAATGAAAAAACACCAGGTGGAACACCTTTACTGAGCACAAGCTGTGTCACACTGAGTAGTTCACCTGGCTCAACAGCTCTCAAAAGATGAAGAACCATCGGCGCTTGCTGCCTGTTTCGTGAAAAGATTTTCGGTCATAGGGGTGCGGGCAAGCCCGCACCCCGATACAAAGGGACCCTAGCATGCTAGGGTCCCGATGCAAAAGAAGTGGAACAGGTTCCACTTCTGATGCCTTCGGCCCTACGGTCCTTCGATCCTCCGATCATAGGGGTGCAATCATAGGGAATGGAAGTTTTTCCATTCCCGACACAAAAGCGCATATGAACACACCAAGGATCCGTTCTGGTCCTTGAGTCAAGGCTTTGCCTTGACTCAAGTCCCTATGAGAGCTCTGGTGCGAGCCTTCAGGCTCGCACCAGAGCTTGAGATAAGGGGCTTCGCCCCTCTATTCACGAGGCCTTGCCCCTAAACATTAAGGGCTTCGCCCGTTTCTCTATGAAAAAGGGCTTCGCCCTTGAATATATGAAGAGGCTTTCAGCCTCCGTTTGAGGCCCAGGGGCCTCTCCCAGAGGCCCCCAGGCCAGTGAGTCGGACCAAGGGACTCTTTGGGAGCCCCTTGGCCCTCTTTATAGGCCTTGTGCCTTAAAAAGGCACAAGGCCTTGAGGGGGAGTTTCAACTCCCCCTTTTACACCTCCCCCCCTACCCCCCCTCCTCATCATGAGGAGGCCTAACCTATTGGTATTGCGTAGCAAACGGGGTCGGCGTGCCGTCTCTTTTTTCTTCTCTTTGTATTTGTGTATGTTTTCCCCACTTTCAGGGCATCTTCATGAGGGTGAAGGGGCAAAACCCACTCACCCTCTTCTGCCAGTCTGCGACCTTGTTATTTGAATGCATTCGAAAGTTTTCCAATCTTATGTACAGTTTGTGAGTGATCTCTGGTATTTTGTTCAAAGACTTCTTGTCTTTTCACATGAACACCTTTATGCATTGTTAAAACAATAGCTCCGATCATCGCAACAAGTAAGATTAAACTTGCAAGGATAAAATACAGTGAATAATAGGTATAAATGATTTGTCCTAAAGCTTCAATATTGGTTTTACTCTGAGTTTTGAGTGCCCATTCTGTGTAGGTTGATATTGAAGTTGAAGGAAGGCCGTATGCTTGAGAATTCGAGAGAAGACTTTCAAGATCCTTTCTATATTCTCCAGGAGATTGACTCAAGACACCTTGAAGTTTATAAAAGAACACTTCGAGAACACCAAGAAGACCGGATGAAAAAACGTGGTTTGAGGATTCAGGAAACACGAGGACGGGGATGAGATCATTGTCAATCACTAAAAGAATTTCAAAGACGAACAAAAGACCGATAAATCCACCAACGGGGAGATATCTTAAAATACTTTCGTTAATCTCTGCTAATTTAATGTTTAACATCATGACTACGAATAAAAATAAAACAGCAATGGCTCCTACGTAGACAATTAAAAAAATCATAGCGAAAAAATCGAGATTCAATAAAATCAGTAATCCCGCAGCATTACAGAAGACAAGAATGAGAAAGAGAACTGAATGAACTGGATTTTTTGCTGTAATAACCATCACACCTGAAATCAGTGCGATGCTTGAGAAAAGATAAAAGAGCGCTTGAAGTGCTTGGGATTCGATCATAGTTTTGCTTTTTATAGTATGTGTAGAGCTGTGCAAAGAGTAAAGCTTGAGTCGGTACATGACCAGGCTCTGTGTTTCTTCACGAGCTGCGTTGAAGGATAAGAGAGTCCACGGAGAAAGGAAGGTGAGTTTTCCAGACTGTCAGTCTCTTTAATATTACACTTTTTTTTTATTTTTGTATTTTATTTCAGGACTCTTTCTCCTTGTTTGGTGGAGAGCTTGTATCGTATTCATGTGAATGCTTCATTTACTCACATGGTCAGCACGATTGAGCTGAGGAACGAAGTCCTGGTGAGCGCCCCCAGGAACGAAGTTCTGGCCCCCACGAGCAATGCTCGTGAGGGCCAGGATTCTCTGCCTCAATCAGAGGTAAAAATAACGTGAGAGAGGGGAAACTTTTTAAAGATTGAGCCTTTTTTTCTTTTTCATGTATGTGCTTTTTTTAAAAGATGCCTTCTGTTTTTTGGATCCAGAAGACAATTGCTCTTATAAGGAAAAAAAAATATGTGATATTTGGTTCACATCGCCTGAGTTCCAGTATGAATCATAGGATTTTTGAGTTTACATACATTATGCAGGTGACAAAGTGACGCCTGAGGTCACAAATAAATCCCTTGTATTTGAATGGTTTTTGGAGTAAAAAAACGTATAAAGCCCGAAACGGCCGATTCCATTTTTTTTACTCCCTGTATTTCCGGGGTTTTAGAAGCGTTTTTCGCTCTAAAACCCCGGAATTTCCGACTTTTAAGTAAAGCCTATATTAAGAAGAGAAAAAAGCTCTTCAAAGGCGAACCTCGAAAAAGGGAAAAGCTCTAAAAACAGAAATGACTTTTAGAGAAAACAAAGAAAATCGATCCAGACTCCTACGTCACTACTCTAAATGGGGGGCCTCTCCTAGGGAAGGGGAGCAAGCAAGAGGGCCGGCCGCGTAAAGCGGCCGTGAGGAAAGGAGGGCGCGGCCCGCGGCCGCGCATAGGATTGGGTGCCGCACACAGCCGCACCTGAGAAAGGGTCCGCGGGCCGCACCTAGGGATTCATGTGTTTTGAGCTCAAAAAGAACTGAGCACCTGGGAGTTAGGACGTTCATTCCCAGAAAATGACCAGGTGCTCTGAACGTTTTTGTCAAAACGTTCAGACATTGTAGGGTGCCACAGGGGAAGGTCTTCGGATTGTGGGAAAGGCGGCAGGCCTTTTCAAGCAATCATTGCAAAGTACAGAGAAAAAATGGTATGACAGCCCGCATCCCTTCAGCTGCAGAGCAGCTGAAGGGATGCGTACACACTCTCTCGCGCAAGCTTTGCTCGGGTCTATTGTCTCTTATGACTGCACTGCGCTGGGCGTGAACGAGTTCTTTCATCTTTTTTGGACTTACACTTGAGGCGTCTTTTGCTCGGTGTTGCCCCTCTATTTTTTGTGTTGAAAACGAAGTCTATGTTGTGTGAAGAAGAGTAAGGAAGAGGACCGTTCGCTTTGCGCGGCCTTGCGAAAAGGGGGGGCGAGCCCCCTAAAGATTGATGTGGTCTGAACAAGAGAATCTCTTAGGATTCTGGGGATTAGCACCCCTAATCCCCAGAAAATGAGAAGCGCTTATTATAATACGAAGGAATCACTCTCAGAAAATAACTTTTGTCCCTCAGAGGACAAAAATAACCCTCAGATAATGACCTTGTGCTCATCCCCAGAAAATAACTTTGTGTCTTGTAAAACACCTGGGTGCCAGGCTCGTTTCTGGGAGGTAGGGACTCGTTCGTATAAAGTGGCCGTTTTTCTTCGGGAAGGAAGGTTTTATTTTACCCAGCTATCGCAAAGTGCCGGTCCTTCTTCTCTGGGAAGGATAGCTCCTTTCCATGTTTAGTGAAATAAGTATCTCTCCTTCCCAAGCAGCTGTCGCAATGTGTTCGCGGTGCACCTTGGGAAAGAGAGATACTTAAATAGACAAAGGCTATAGCATTGCTTTGTTTTTACTCTTTGTTGTTTTGATCAATATGTTTTTGTAAATATGCACGAAGGGCCTCCACCTCCTGAGGATGTTTCTTAATTTCTTGCACGGCTTTTTCCATTGTTTTGTTCAGGTAGGGTTTTTTGTGGTCGATATATGCACGGATAAATTTGATAAGTAAGTTCTCATCTTCAAGGATTTTATATATTTTTGGCATTAAAGGGAAAGTTGATGTTACATATGAATCCAGAGTTTTTTGATACACAAAAGTGTGGTTTTGAGCTTTGCGGGGGCTTCTGATGAGAGCTTGCAACTGTTTCCAATATCTATCTAAAAACCAAGATGTTTTTGGCATTTCAGGCACAGCGGATTAGTCGCCCAAGAGATTGCATATTTCCAAGATAAGATTTCATGTCGTAAAACAAGGCTTTGAGATCTTCTGTATGTAATGAGAAACTCATCTGATTGTTATTACTTTTCACAGCCGTCAAGAATCTCGTAAACAGATTTAAGACAAAGGTTTTAGCCGCTTTCCCTTTCATGTGATATTCAATAATGCGGCACGAGATTGGTATTTAAAATAATAGCACTTAAGTTGATGCTCAGCGTTAAACGCCCCAAAATGCATGCTCAGGGCTATTTGTTGCTGTTGTTTCTCTCCAAGGTCAACAATAAAATTACTCATACATATTTTAGGAGCTCTTCCCGGGCCCGATATTAAGCCTTGATCCCATTTCCTCTTGAAGTGGTGGGGACTCATACAATGGTTAGACATAGTGAGAATGACATTTACTTGGGTCATCTGCATTTTATTGATTGATAAGAAAAACATGAGTAAAAAAGTATCCTCATACTTCATAGTCTAAAATACAGAATAGAATCAGGTATCGAAAACCAAAGGTCAGTGTATTCAACAATAATTGTATACCATTGGGAGATTGCACGCTGTCGGCAAATTTTTGCCCGCGAATGGGATGTTTATTGTTAGAAAACCTGTATTCTATATTGAAATACTTGAAAAAGCTGACACAAAAAGCTTAGATATCTTTGACCTTCCCAACTCCCTGGATCAACCCGATTCAACTCTCACAATGTGAAGGATGTATTCGCAACAGCTTTGTTTTTTTTAAATATTTGCATATTTTTTATTTCTTTAACTAAAAAGTTTTAATACCTCTTTTTACTGAAAGAGCGTCACCTTGAGTATGTGAGAACAATATAAATTGATTAGTAAGAAATCAATGAAAAACTTTGTTGTATCACACCATTGTATTTCCGAAAGAGTGAAAACACTTTTGGTTGGGTTGAGCCATAGTGAGAGGGAGAGCGGAAGTGTTCGCTCCCCTGATCACTGTATTCCTCGCTCATTGCGTCCTTTTCTTGTGTGAGCAAACGATATTCACATTGGAAATTCAAATGATTCCTAATCTACCACCATTTGTAATGAGCAAAAGCTCGATTTGCTTCAGCTATTTTATGAAGCTCATCTCTTTTTTGTTTTGCATAGCCTTGGTGCTGTACTGCTTCTAAAATTTCAATGGCTAAGCATTCTTCAAAAAGAAAATGTGGGTTTTTTCTTTTTCTTTCCTGCGCTGCTTCAATAATCCAACGAAGTGCTTTATTTTCTTGTCTCTCAAAAGAGATTAAAGCAGGAACTAACAGTGTATTTCCAGCGACTCTCACCTTTCGAACTTCAAAGATAGGTTTAACATTTTCAATACTTTGAAGAAATAACATATTGGCAGTGAGAGAGTGTATTGATGACGGTTTTCCTCCATCACTTTGTGTTCTTTTTTTCTTCATTACTAAAGTGAAAGCCGTTTTTAACAGAGAAAAAGCTTTTGCTTTTTTTCCATCTTTCGTTAACAAGTTTATACATTTATTTTGAATACGTAATTCTTGTGCATGTGAGTTTTTCGGATCAAAGATTTTTGGTATGCGTTGATTTTCTACACTGAGGATTGAAGAATTGGATTTCTGCGTAGTGCTATTGTTTCCTTTTCCACTTGGGGTGAGTGAGAATTTGGGTTCTACACTTTTTCGAGCACCATCTTTACTTTGGTTTTTTATTTCCATTTTGTATTATATTTGTTTTTTACTTCCGTATAGCGAACGAGATTTTCGACGATTTTTCACACCTTGGAGATCTAAAACACCTCGAAGTATCCTATATTTCACACCAGGTAAATCTTTGATTCTTCCACCTTTAATCATAACTACGGAATGTTCTTGAATATTGTGTCCTTCACCTGGAATATAAGCAATCACCTCTATAGAATTGGTTAAGCGTACTTTAGCTACTTTTCGCAAAGCAGAATTTGGTTTTTTAGGAGTTTTGGTATATACTCGAATGCATACTCCACGTTTTTGAGGAGCTTTGTGTAAAGCTGGTGCTTTTGATTTTCGTTTGACAAGTTGGCGTCTCGTTGATAGAATTTGTTGAAAAGTTGGCATTTTTATTTTTGAGTGTTTTATTTTTAGAATGCTCTATGACCGAAGGGCCGAAGGCATCAGAAGTGGAACCTGTTCCACTTCTTTTGCAAAAGAAGTGGAACAGGTTCCACTTCTGATGCATCGGGCGCATCGCATGCTAGGCTCCCTTTGTCATCGGGGTGCGAGCATGCTCGCACCCCGATGACAATATGCTGACACATGAATGCAAGAGAAGATCGAAGTCTTGCTTTCTATGAGCAGAACTCATGAAAAACAGATCTGCCTTCACAGAAGGGCTCAATGTGAGCCCCACGATGCACGTGGTTTTTCAACCTTACTCTTACAAAAAAGAAAGGTACAATATATTAAGCTTTATATGTTATAAAGGCTTTTTCGATTCTTCCTAACAGTGGAACACACACTAAAAAATAGAAGAAGAAAAAGATAGAAGCTATTTGTCCTATGGTTACAAAAGGTGCTTCTACAGGTTGACATCCGATCCATCCAAGTAAAACACAATCAGCTCCAAGGAACCAGAATAAGATTTTATGAATAGGACGGAAACTTGAGCTTCTAATTTCAGAAGTATTTAAAAAAGGAAGTGCCAATAAAGACACAAAAACTAAGCCAATAGCAGCAACTCCTCCAAGTTTGTTTGGGATACTTCTCAGAATAGCATATACAGGAAGGAAATACCATTCTGGAACGATATGAGCTGGAGTAGACATAGGATTTGCAGGAATATAGTTGTCTGGATGACCTAATAAGTTCGGCGCAAAATACACAAAAAAAGAAAAAAATAAAGCAAAAGCTACCCAACCTACTAAATCTTTCACATAAAAGTAAGGATAAAAAGAAATCTTATCCACACTCGCTAATGAACCTAATGGGTTGTTTGAACCATATTGGTGAAGAGCGATGATGTGCACTGCACTGATTCCAACGAGAAGGAAAGGTAACAGGTAATGAAGACTAAAGAAACGATTTAATGTTGCATTGTCCACAGAGAATCCTCCCCAGAGCCAATGAGTTAATTCGTCTCCTACTATAGGAATGGCGCTGGCTAAACTTGTAATTACTGTTGCACCCCAGAAAGACATTTGACCCCATGGTAACACATAACCGATAAAAGCTGTGATAATCATCAATAGGAAAAGGATCACCCCTACAATCCATACGAATTCTCGAGGGCTTGCATAGCTTCCATAGTATAAACCACGAAACATATGCATATAAACAACAATGAAAAACATACTTGCACCGTTTGCATGCATGTAACGAAGAAACCACCCTCCTTCCACATCTCGCATAATATGTTCTACGCTTAGAAAAGCAAGGTCAACATGTGGTGTATAGTGCATCGCGAGAAACACTCCTGTTAAGATTTGGAGGAGTAAACAAATTCCAGCCATTGATCCAAATCCCCAAAAATAACTTAAATTTGTAGGTGTTGGATATTCGATAAGATGATCATTTACAAGTGTTACAAGTGGTTGTTTTAAAATAGAAAGACGTGTTTTCATGAGTGTCGTATTTTATATTGGGAGTATTTCCCCATCTACACATAAAGAGTTTTCAAAAGATTCGAAGAGCTGGTGGGCGCTCACACAATGAGCGCCTCCAGGAAAGGGCTCTCGCCCCGATAGGGAATGGAATGTGTTCCATTCCCGATGCATCAGAAGTGGAACTTGTTCCACTTCTGATGCCTTCGGCCTTTCGGCCCTATGGCTCTTCGATCTTTCAGAAGTCTTTGAAAAAGTTTTCATTTTAGTACAAAAACGCTGTCTTTTCAGATTTAAAGGATATACGTTTTGCCTATTTACGTAGTTTTCTTCTACGATGATGAGAATTTGTTTTGAAAGAAGTTTCCCGCTTATATGCTTTCAGCAGTTATCTCGTGCTAACTTAGCTTCTCGACGTTGCATGTTTAAAATCATACAATCGATACACCAGTGGTTAGGGGGTTAAGGTCCTCTCGTACAATCAACCCCTTTTTCTCAATTCTCAAACACAAATGACAGATAGGAACCAAACTGTCTCACGCATGTTATTCTCTTATTTTCATAAAAGCATGGACTATATCTTCACCCTAAAACACCATGAAAAGCGTTCTTTCAATTCACGGTGTATTCATCTTTTAGGGGTTGGCGTGTTATAACTTTCTTAACCAAGAAAGCTATCTTTTGATAAAAGTATGTATTTCATCAAAAAGTCTCTACAGGGGCGATTTCATCAATGACGATCCCTCTTTCTTTGTAGTATTCAACAATATACTTACTTGTGTATTTTCTTTTTTTGGAGTCATTGTACTCAGTGAGTTTATCCACTAAAGCACATACTTCTAAAAAGTTTTTGTAAGAAGTTGTTGTAGAGGGTAGTTTCTCAACAATTTTTAAAACAAGATCTGCTTGAGGTTTTTTGAATTTCAAATATGAATGAACTTCATGAAGAAACCAAGCAACAGACTGCCAACCATAAATAGCTATTTCACAATTGCCGTCCTTTCTATCGCGGAAGGATGCTTTTGATCCTATTAATTTTTCAATCGCAAGCATGAAATGTTTTCGTTTCGTACTTTGAGTAAAATTGATCGTAAATTGTAAACCAAAAAAACAGTTATAGTTAGGTTTTGGTACAATCTGTACAAAAATAGAGCCGTCTCCATCGAGCAATCCCGCTAAATATGCAGCGTCCGTTGGATTTAAAGTTGATTTTGTGTTTGCATTCATTGTGTTATTAATAGTTTGAGCTGTATTGGCGTATGTTTACAAGAATATGAATAGAGTCTTGATTTTTGTTGAGTATGATTCAAAAGCCTTCCCTCGGTATTACCATTCGACGTTTGACATCCTTTAGGCTTCACCGATATAAGCCAATTCTTCTCTTTGTATTACTACAAAGACACGCAGTTTTGTTGTCTACGTTTTAAACCCAGCTCACGTACCACTTTTATCGGCGAACAGCCGAACCCTTGGGACCTTCTTCAGCCCCAGGATGTGATGAGCCGACATCGTTTAAGTATTTACTAACGGACATATTACTTCCTCACTTTAAGATTTTAGTCTTTGTTTGTTGAAGAATGCAATTTGTATCGAAAACCTGGAAGAATAAAAGGCTCCACTAAACTCGTAAATTGTTCACGATGTGGCGCATGAATCTCTAAATAGTAATAAGTTTTACATGTGGGATCATCCAAACGAGAGAAAAGCTTTCTCTCTTGTTTTATGACTTCAGGTATTGTACCTATCAATGATTTTCGATCTCTTCCTATTCCAGTCGTTAATCCAAAATTGTGTTGCAAGATTTTTTGAAGTTGACGAATTTGGAAGACAGTGAAGCATTGAGTATGTATTCGATACCCATAGTCTGTTTTGCCTCCATCATTCATAAACCATATCGCTAAAGCTACATCATCAAGCCATTTATATAAAAGAGAAGGGATGATTTTTTGTCGTTGACCATTGGCGTCAATGCTATAGAATTGTTTACAATAAAAATCAAGTTCTTTCATACGAAAAGTTCGAAACCAAATACTATGAGCTTTATTATTCTTGTAACGTAATTTTGGTGGTGTTCCAACCCAAGGTGCCAGAATTGTATAGATAAAATGAACGTATTCGATTCCTTTTTCTGAGGCAGCTTGATCAATTTTAAAATTGGAACTTCCGTTATTTCCTATTTGTTTGCATAATGTCCCATCACCTAGAAGATTTCCAACAAAAACAGACCTTTGAAGATCTGTGAGGTGTTGTTTTTTCAAATAGGAAATAAGTGCACTCCCTCGAAGATCTCGAGTCTCAGGAATATAGGGTATTTGCATGAATTTAAGATATTCTAATGCTGTTTGATTTAACGTATGTTGACGATCTACCATAATGTGTTATTTGTTAGTAATGTTTTTCATTCCTTCACAGAATGAAAACTGTATCTTTCGACACAGAATAGACTATGACATAACCTAGAGTTCAGCTCTGTGTCTCTTTAGGTCCTTCACGTTTAGTCGTTGAGGACATACATCAGAAGTTTTTTTGATGTTTCTTTTGTATTTTCCTGCAAGTTGTCAGCTCTCTTCGATTTCTCTTTTTCGTCTTTAAAGCTTTTTAATTCAGTGGTATCTGTTCCTTTTCAGAAAAAGTGGAAGAGCTTCTATCCAGACGTTCTTGCATATAAGTGAAGTGCATTCTTAAAATGTTTCCATTCTAAAGCCCCGATGTTGAGGTGCCAAACACCCCCGTCGATATGAGCTCTTGGGGGGTATCAGCCTGTTATCCCTGGCGTACCTTTGATCCGTTAAGCGAGAGCCTTTCCACAAAGGACTCCCGGATCACTATAATCGACTTTCGTCTCTGCTTGATGTGTCCATCTTACAGTCAGGCAAGCTTATACTATTGCGCTCTCCAACTGATGTCCGACCAGTTTGAGCTTACCTTCACACGCCTCCGTTACTGTTTAGGAGGCGACCGCCCCAGTCAAACTCCCCACCATGCACTGTTGGAAACCATTTTGAAACAGCGATAGACTCACTGTTTCACAACTTCATTCCTGAGAAAACACAGACAAAAAGGGTGGTATTTCAAGGCCGAAAGATTTACATCTTTCTCCCACCTATCCTACACAAGTTGTTCTTATTTTCAATGCAAAGCTAGAGTAAAGGTGCACAGGGTCTTACCGTCTAATCATTTGTACTCCGCATCTTCACGGAGAATTCAATTTCACTCAGACCATCTTGGAGACAGTGGGGCAATCGTTACACCATTCATGCGGGTCGCTACTTATGCGACAAGGAATTTCGCTCAATATTGTTAAAAGCATACATTGAAATGAGTGAATACTCTTTAATCTGTATCTTCTTCTTTTTCTTTCGAAAAAGTTCGGACTTTATCTTCATCAAAAGATTCTTCGTATACTTCTTCAAGACATTCAGGAGTGTTCATGCGAGCAGTGAGTTTTTCTATCTTCGCAAGACCCTCAAAAGTGAGATGTTCTTTTCGTGACATGTATAGAGCCACTTTTCGAAAACGGTAAAAATCAAATTGTTTACTTGTATACAAGGTGTTTTTTTCAAAAAATGGAATAATTTTTGTGTGAAGATGTTCAAATCGACTCACTGTATATTCCCAAACCTTCCCTGATGCTTGTTGGCTTTTTACATGACCAACTCCAAAGAATTTTTTGAGAGCATATAACACTTGAATATTTTTCACTCCCTGTGTGACTTTAAAGACGAGACGAACCTGTTTTGAAACGCTTTCCTTCTTCTCCAAGCTCTGCTCGGGGAAAGAAGACTTCTGGTTTTTGGAAGTCATCTCTGTCAAAAGCGTTGGTTGACCTCCTGGAAGGTTTTCAGGTGTTTTTGATTGAACACTTCGGATCTTTGATATTGAGATACAAAAGCATCCTTCTCCTTCTACAAATCCACAGATCCAATCTGATGTCAGTTTCATATACGTATTTTTTTATTGATGCTTGGCGTAAAGTCTCTGAGGAGCAAGAGAAACTCTCTTTTTCCTGCGGATTGTCCTCATGATGCGACGATTTTTACTGAAGAGCGGGTGAGAGCGTCTTGGGCCAAGCCCCAACGCATCACCTGTGTCAACGAGTACGTCTGCATATTGGGGGATATTCCCGCAAATAGCCAAGGAAGGCAATGTTATTCACCTTAGGCAAATACCCTCTTTTTACAAAAAGGTTTGGACTCTATCTTCAGAATGGATATTCTGTCTTGCGTATAGTCTCTGAGGAGCGAAAACCTGAGAAACGAAGTTTTGGTCCCCGCGAGCTATGCTCGCGGGGACTCAGGAACATTGTTCTAATGGCCACGAGCATTGCTCGTGGCTGTCAGGTTTTCTTTCCTGCTGATTGACTCCATTCGGCTCATTTTTACAGCGCAAGAAAAAAATTGTCTTTTTTTTTCCGCACAGTAGAGAGAATGTTGGGAAAGTCTCTTTCCCGAGTGTTCCAGCAAATAGCAAGATTTAATGACGGCCCTTTGAAATTGTATCATGTACTCAATAGAATTTTATGTATTTGCGTCTATTGAGGCTAACCGTCAGAGTTACGGCCGCCGTTTACTGGGCCTTCAATTTGAAGCTTTCACCTCTCCTGTTAAGCTTCCAGCACCGGGCAGGTGTCAGACCCTATACATGGTGTTTCCACTTTGCAGAGTCCTGTGTTTTTATTAAACAGCCGTTACCCCCATTTCTGTGCCAAGATGAACAAGGGGACAGAGTCAACCCTTGCTCACCTCACCTTTTCTTCCAAAGTTACAAGGTTATTTTGCCGAGTTCCTTCAAGATGGTTCTCTGAACGCCTTGGTTTTTTCAACCTATCCACCAGTGTCGGTTTAGGGTACGGTGTAGATTTTTTCAAATCTTTGAATACGTTATTTCCCGGGGGAGCCAATGGCTCCTCGTCACTGTATTCTCGGGGGAAAAGAGTCTTTTCCACAACCCATCAAGAAAAAAGCGTTGGCTTTGTCTTTTAGGGGCCGCCTTACTCAGCGTCGATTTACGGAGCGCTGAAACCCTTGGATTTCCGGCGATCATGTTTTTCACATGATATTACGTTACTCATGTCAGCATTCTCACTTCCAATCTCTCCAATATTTTTTTCAAAATATCTTTTATGATGTATGGAACGTTCCGCTACCAAAGCACACACTGAGTGTGTGCTTTTCGTCGTTTCGGTGGATAACTTCAGCCTCGATACATCTTCGGTGCACACAAGCATAGACCAGTGATCTATTACGATTTCTTCAAAAGATGGCTGCTTCCAAGCCAACTTCCTGGTTGTCAAAGCTTATATACTTCCTTTTCCACTCAGTTATCGCTTCAAGACCTTAACGAACGATCTGGGCTGTTTCCCTCTCGACTTTAGACCTTAGCACCTAAAGTCTGTCTGTATGTGTTCACATTGACGTATTCGGAGTTTCCTTGAAGTCAGTTAGGCTTTGGGCCACCTTTCTTCATCGAGTTCTCTACCCCATCAATGCATCTTTCATACGCTCTACCTCAATAGATTTCGCGGAAAACCAGCTATTTCTGAGTTTGATTAGCCTTTCACCCCTAGCTACAAGTCATCCCAGCGTTTTGCAACACACACGGGTTCGGTCCTCCAAAAAGTTTTACCTTTTCTTCAACCTGCTCATAGCTAGATCACTCAGTTTCGGGTCTTAATAAAAAAACAATCACACTCTTCATGTTCGCTTTTACTTTGCCTCCACCTATCGGCTTAAGCAGGCTTTTTTATTAAACTCGCTGACCCATTATGCAAAAGGTACCATGGCATACTGCACAACACGTATTCGTGTTCTGTGTACTTCATGTGCTTGTAAACATCGAATTTCAGTGTTCTTTTCACTCCCTACTTAGGGTTCTTTTCACCTTTCCCTCACGGTACTTGTTCACTATCGATTATGGAAATATACTTAGGCTTAGAGGGTGGGCCCCCTATCTTCAAGAATTCTAAAAAACTCTCTACTCATTTCGAAAGAACATCTTCTTTATACAGGGCTATCACCTTATATTGCAAGATATTCCAAACTTTTTTAAAATTGTGTTCTTTCTACTGCCTGATCCATGTTCGCTCGCCACTACTAACGGACTCTCTATTGATTTCTTTTCCTTCAGGTACTTAGATGTTTCAGTTCCCTGAGTTGTTTGCTTGGTGGTATTTCTACCATCACAGCCTTTGGGTTTCCCCATAAGGAGATTCATTCGTCGTAGATTTTTTCGATTCTCAGTAATGACTTATCGCATCGTTATGCGTCCTTTCTTTCCATATCAAGGCATCCCTTCGATGTCCTTTTTACATGATCTATATTGTTGTGTGTCTCTAAGGCTCAGTTTTCATCTA